ATGCCAAGGATGTGCATGCCCTCATCTAATGATGGTGGGGCCTAGGGTTTTCTTTTTCTTGGGGCGCTACGCAGGGGTGTCGTTACTACTTGTTTCATCCTGTGTTCGATCTTAGATCACACGCACCTCACCCCACCCTCCTCTCATCGAGGGGGGCCTCAGCACTCCGTACAATCACAATTCATGACTTTTATTCGTGAATGCAACTTTAAACGAGGTACTTTAATATCTGTAATAACTCAGGTTAAACACAGCAATAATTCCCACTTCAGTCTAGGACGCAGATACCCTCTAGATCCTAATAATCAACTGGATATTGACAAGTACGTAAATTACATAGATAATAAGTATGACCTATTAGGTAATTGGTACAAGTCAGTGACACCTCACAGTGTATATTTTAACTTCACTAAAATTACTAAAACGGACTACGACTTGACCTATAACCACAAAGATGAGATTAAAGCAATCCGAACAATGGAACCAAACCCTCTTGGCCTACCCAATAATACGAAGTACAATACTTGGGGTAACCTTGTTATGCGTGTAAACTCCCACGTACTTCTAATAGAAGACTTGTTACCAGAAATAGATAAAGGATTGCAAAGAAGTCTTGAGGTAACGTACCACAGCAAGTCGCTAGTAAGTGTAAAGTTAATTAGTAATGAAGACATTCTAGTCGAGTTTGTAGACAGGATTAAGAGTCCAACATTATTCACACGTGAAATTGGAGACAAAACTTACCATATTGATCATGAGGTTGTAACATTTATGTTTGAGTCTAAGTTTGCCAACGAGTATATCTCTAAGGCTATTGCACACCGTAAGTATAGCCTTAACCATATAACCTTGGATATAGAAACTTATTTAGATGGTGATAAAATGGTAGCTTACTGTGTTTGTTTCTATGATGGTAAGTCTGCATCTAAGTTCTATCTTTCAGACTTTGAAGGTTTGGGTGAGATGTTAGAAGCAGTATTTGGTAGTCTATTAACTAGAACCAATAAGGATAAGATAGTCTACATCCATAACGGATCAAGATTCGATCTAATATTTCTATTAAAGACGTTATCGGATACTGAAGGAGTTAAGGTTAACCCCGTAATCAAAGACGGGTCATTCATCAACATCGAAGTTAAGTATGGTCCCGATTATCAGTACACCTTAAACATTAGAGATTCATTCTTGCTACTACCTTCTTCACTAGATAAACTAGCTAAACAATTTAATGTGGAGTTATTCAAGGGAATATTCCCATACTCATTTGTTAATAGAGGTAATCTGGACTACAAAGGTGATATACCGTCTTATGACTACTTTGACACTAAAAAGGTTAGCCTCGACCAGTATAATGCATATTGTAACAGGGAGTACTACACTTACAACAATTGGGATTTAAGACGTGAGACTATACTATATTGTGAGTTAGATTGTGAAACTTTATACAAAGTAATAGAAGGCTTTGCCCAACAAATCTTTAATGAATTTAAAGTTAATATATCCAAAACTCCAACATTACCCTCATTAGCCTTCCGTATCTTTAGGACCCATTACTTACCTAAAAATAGATCTATTCCTGTTTTATCGGGACAGATCTTCGATGACATAAGCGAAGCTTATTATGGAGGTCATGTTGATATGTATATCCCTAAGAACGAAGACGGAACATTGCTTTATCATTATGACGTAAACTCATTGTATCCCTCTGTTATGGCAAAGAGAAAATATCCGACAAAGCTAATAGGATACTTCGACGGGGATATATATAAAATGGATGACTACTCTAAACTAGTATGCAACACTGAAGCATTCTTGAAGGTTAGGGTTACAGCACCTTACAAAGATGAGCCTATAATTCCTTATAAAAATGATAATACTACGATTTATGGAGAAGGCGAATGGGTAGGATGGTATTATACTGAAGAGTTGAGAAATGCTCTTAAATACGGGTATGAGTTCGAGGTTCTTTCAGGTTATTTATTTGAAGCTGATGATATATTTAGTGGTTATGTAAACAAAATGTACGAGATGAAAGCAAACTCACCAAAAGACTCTCCGAACTACATGATATCTAAACTATTAATGAATAGTTTATATGGTAGATTCGGTATGAGTCAAAGTAATGTTGCACATGAATTGGTTAACAACTCAGACATTAGCAAAGTAGTAGATAGTAAGGGACTATCTAATGTTGTTGAGGTATTGGAGCTGGGTGATTCGTCATTAATATCTTATTATGAACGCTTTCAAAGAACCCCCAAAATTAATATCGCTATTGCATCAGCGGTTACCGCTAATGCTAGGGTCCACATGTCCCAGTTCAGTAACAACTCCGAATATAAGTTGTATTATAGCGACACAGTGCCCCCAGGGCCTTCGATCTTCATCGATAAACCCCTTGCGGATAGCTTAGTAAGCGATAAGCAACTGGGGTTGATGAAGCTTGAACATGTGCTGACAAAATATGTAGGTATAGGTCCCAAAGTCTACGGTGGGATTGATACCGAGGGCAATGAATTTACAAAAGTTAAGGGGTTTAAAGGTTGTGTATCTCTAGACCAGCTTGAACGATTGTTAGATTCTAACGGTTCAATCGAGTTAAACCAAGAGAAGTGGTTTAGGTCTGTTGAACAAGGTACAATTACTATTAAAAATAGCTCATATGATTTAAAGCCAACTAATAATAAACGAGAGTTGATCTATGAAGGTGGAAAACTAGTAGGAACTAAAAATATAGTAATTAATAACCCCCTGCTTCTAAGCATAATAATATAAGCTCACTTTTAGGTATTGTTAAGGCCCCGCCATCCTTTCATCATTAGATGGTGCCGACCATAGTCGAGAGGGCAGAGAGGGGGTTTTAAAATAACTGACTTTAACTAGATTTTATTTACTTAATTTTGTAATATACATTCTTACTACTTGTTGGAATGTAAATAATGGTAAAATAAATTTAGAAAACACATATATTAAAGTTAATAATGTTAAAAATGAAAAAGATAATTGATTAATAAAAAAAAATGGTATTAATTGAGGCATAATATTTAATATATAATTATAAGGAAGACTCTTCTTAATATGAAAGAGCTATCTCTGTTATATTTAAAATTTTAACTTAAAATAACAAGAAAGGAACGAGTCCTAACAAGAGGAGATATTTCTAATTATTTTTTGAATGAGAATATTCTATTTGATTTTAGAGTCTAAAGGGGATAAATAATTTTTATCTTATTTAACTTATTTTAGGGGACACTATTTTTGCTACAAGCATACGAACAAAGAGACTTGAACTCTTAAGGAATTTCTTCCACTCCTGCTTAAGAGGAGATTGTTTACCATTTCAACATGTTCGCTATTTAAATTGATTGAAGGCCCCCCTCTTTGAGGAGGGGCAGATCAATCTGTTTACCGGTAAACTTGCTCCCTCCCACCCTTAGGTGATGCGAAGCCTTAGATGTTGTCTTTTTGGTTATTATTTCATCTACTTTTAGAAAAGTGTGTTTTGAAAGTAAAAATACAAGCATCCTTAGATGGCGATGCAAGACCCATCCTGAGTCGTCTATCATCTCATCCTTAGATGGAAGAGGGGACGGGAGGGGCACAATTAGATGAGATGATAAGGATGTGTATGCCCTCATCTAATGATGGTGGGGCCTAGGGTTTTCCTTTTTATAGGGGCGCTACGCAGGGGTGTCGTTACTACTTGTTTCATCCTGTGTTCGATCTTAGATCACACGCACCTCACCCCACCCTCCTCTCATCGAGGGGGGCCTCAGCACTCCGTACAATCACAATTCATGACTTTTATAAAAAACTCTAACTTCAAACGTGGTACCTTAATATCAGTAATAACTCAAGTAAAACAAAATAACAATTCTCATTTTAGTCTTGGTCGTAGATACTCCTTAGATGATGAGTGATTGCACGATCTAAGATCATGCCCTGCACGATCTAAGATCATGCGCAATTCATCATTAGTCGTCTAAGGACGGGGCTCACCTCTCATCCTTAGATGGTGAGGAGGGGTTTAATATTTTATAAAAAATAAAGATATCTAAAATATAAAATAACAAAATTTAGATATTATATAATAATGTTGTAACTGAAGCATGAAGTGTATCTAATATTACATTAGGGAATATACCTAAAACAATAGTAGGTATAAGTAAAGAAATTAAAAGTATAAATTCTCTTCTATTAATATCTTTCAATGGTTTTAAGAAAGGAGAGTATGACCCATAAGAGATTCTATTATATAAATAAATAGAATAACAAGCTGAGAAAACAATACCAGTAGCACCAATAATAGAAACAATAGGATTTCTATCCCAAATACCAATTAATGACATTTGTTCACCTAAGAAATTTAAAGTTAAAGGGATACCTGTATTACATAATGTAAAAATAAAGAATAAAATAGTAAAAACAGGCATATAAGTAACTAAACCTCTAAGATAAGAAATTATACGTACACCAGTTCTTTCATAAATAACACCACCAACACAAATAAATAAAGCAGGTGATACAAAACCATGAGCAATAGCTAATAAAATAGCTCCTTCTATACCTTGTATATTATTAGAAAATAAACCTAAAATAACAACTCCCATATGACAAATACTAGAATAAGCAATTAAAGCTTTAGTATCTTGTTGAATTACAGTAGCTAAACTAGCATATACAATAGTTATTAAAGCAATTGTTTGTACTAAAGGACTAAAATAATGTGTAGCATCAGGTAAAAAATTAATTAATACTCTAAGATAACCATAAGTAGCTAATTTTAATATTGTTCCAGCTAATAAAATAGATCCAGCTAAAGGACTATCAGCATGAGCTCTATATAACCAACCAGTCATAGGCCATAATGGTGTTTTAACTGCAAAAGCTATAAAAAATGCTAACCATAAGAATTTTTGACTACTTAAACTAATTTCTGATAAAGATATTAATTGAAAGTCTGTTGAACCTACATAACTATTAATTTCTAATATAGCTAATAACATAAATAAGGATCCTGCTAAAGTATATAAAAAAAATAATAAAGCAGATCTTATTTTAGCTTCCCCTGATCCAAATAAAATTATTATTATAAATAATACTGGTAATACACTTTCGAAAAAGATATAAAATAATAATAAATCTAATACAACAAATAATGCTATTTGTAATGTTTCTAATAATAAAAATGAGATTAAAAAATATTTTAAATTTTGAGTTATATTATTATAATTAGACAACAAGGCTATAGGTGTTATAAAAGTTGTTAATAAAACAAAATAAAGAGATATTCCATCTACTCCTATATTTAAATGACAATAACTTAATTCTTTAAAACTATATACAAATTGATATTGACTAGTACTTGAATCAAATTGAACCCATAAATATATAGATAATACTAAATTTAGTAAGGAAGTTCCTAAAGCTATTTTCTTAGCTTTCTCATTATCTGTTATAAGTAATAATATTACTGAACCTACTATAGGTATTATTAATAATAAACTTAACATTTGTTGATTTTTGTTTACACCTCTTATTTTAAGTTATAACTCGACTTTAGAGTTGTAATAAGAGGTTTGAGTTCCAATTATGGAGAAGGCCTTTTATTTGATATATTTCCATTTGTTTTAGAAATGTTGCTTTTGAATAATCTTGTAATTTATTATTTTTAATTTATAAAAAAATTATTAGATTTATAGCTTCTTTTAAAAGTTCCATCCTTCCACCTATCCCTTGCTTCTGCCCCTCCTCTCATCCTTAGTCGTCTAAGGACGGGTAAGAGGTGAGCCCCGTCCTTAGACGACTAATGATGAATTGCGCATGATCTTAGATCGTGCAGGGTTGGATCTTAAACCTAAAGATGTAAGGGGTTTAATATATATATTTAAAATTATAATACCAAAAGATTACTAAAAAAGCTATACAAAATATAAATCCTATAACAACTTTATTTACAGAAGTTTTTTGATAAAATATGATAAATTTTAATAATCTAGATTGTTTATAATATATATCTGTTTATTAAAACAGTTGCAATTAAATATTTATTAAAATAAATAATATAGAAGCTATAAAAACATTAAATGTTAAACCAATAAAAAGTTCTATTTCCTCAGGTAAACTAAGATCTAAAAAACTTAATATAAATAGATAACTTTGTCTATATTTGTTATTTTTATTACATTAAATCATTTATTACACTAAAACATAACCAAATAATAATACCCATACTATATAAAAATAGTAGTACTTCAAATAATATGAAAAATATACTTGTTTGTCTATACATATTAAATATCTTAAATAATAATGTGTACTTTGATATTTTATCTAATAAAACTTTATCATCAGTTATATGTTTTATAGCAAAATACAATATTATTTGTATAAAAATAATTAAAGCAAGAATAGACATAATTAATATACTACAAGCAAATAATAATATGGGAGAGCTGAATTCATTTACATTAACATGAATACCTAAGTATTTTAAAAATGCAATTATGTTTATCATAGTATTATATTTATTAATTTTGTTTTTTGTTTGTTCTTTTTGGCACTTTTTTATATTTTTGTTTCGTCTCCCTCATCCTTAGCCGACCATAGTCGAGGGCGTAGCGCTGCTGGTTCTTAGAAGGATCTTAGATCATGCAGACCCATCTTTATCATCTTTCTGCACGATATTAGATCATGCACTTTCATCTTTCTGCGTAGCACTCTTCATCTAAGGATGGGGATGGTGGATGGTGAGTGCTCGATCTAAGATCATTATAAGATCATGCAGAAAGATGAAGATGATTGATGGTGGAAAGGGTTTATTATTATATATATTGAAAGCACCCGGACTCGAACCGGAACCATACCCATTAAAAGTGAGACACTCAACCAATCGAGTTCTGCTTCCTTTACTAACTTATCCTAAACCATTAAGTATAAATATTTTAGCTCCTCTTTCATATATCACCATCCTTATATGAGTCTGCTGGATATTAGAAGGATCTTAGATCATGCACTATTAGTTGCTGGATCATGCGCACGATCTAAGATCATTCTAAGATCCTCATATCATCCATCATCCTTCATCCATCATCCATCATCCATCATCCTTAGATGGTGATGGTGATGGTGATGGTGATGAGACTATAGTCGAGGGAGCGATGCTATATGAGATAAATGCTCTAGGATGCTTATTTGCAGAGTTAAGAAGGAATTGAACCCTAACTTGATAGACTTTGCAGGTCTACTACAGAACCATCTGTAAACTTAACCCTAACATTAATTATCTTTAAAAATTAAATTTTATATTCACAAAAATAATAACAGTGCATTTAGCATCAATCCTCTCATCCTTAAATCCACCATCCTAAGATGAAAGATGGTGATGGTGATGAGGGAAAGATTTCAGATGAAGTTTAACGCTGGGAGACGTATCAGCATATTTTACCTAAGAATATTTTTTATATTGGTAATACAAAGCATTGGTCCTTTTAGTTTTATATTATAAAAAGTAAATAACTCAATCATCTAATATCATTGATGCTTAAACGTATTAATAATATTGGGTTAAATTAAGGGTAAGATCAGAGACTCGAACTCTGAACATCGTCGCCACAAGACGTCATTTTAACCGATTAAACTAATCCTACCTCTTTTAACCAATCCAAGTATCTATCGTCCCATCTAATAACAGCTCCGCAGACGGTTATCTTAGGTGTGCAACTCATTAAAAAAACAACAACACATGAAAAACACAACACAATTATTAATCTTTTATATTAGTTTTATATTACCTGTATATTTATTTTTTTTATATGTAATACTTAAATTTTATATTTATAATGTAATAAGGTATACAATAATACTATTAGATTCACCAAACTTGTATCTTCTAGATCTCATATTTTTTATAATTATTGTAATATATTTAACATTTATAATATTTATGATAATAAAAATCATTTCAATATTAATATTAGAATATTATCAAGATATAGATGATTAGTAAATATTAAACTAAATAAACCCCTCTCCCTTGCTTCGCCTTGTCATCTTAAATCTTAAATCTTCATCTTCATCTAAGGATGGGGATGGGGATGGTGAGTGCACGATCTAAGATCATGCTCCCGTCCCCTCTTCCCCGTCCCCTCTTCCATCTAAGGATGAGAGGATAGACGACTAAGGAGGCCCCACCATCATTAGATGAGGGCGCTACGCAGAGAGGACTAGACGAGCCTAGATGATAAAGATGAGAGAGCAGGTTTCAATGAATCGTCCCATCTTTTGATGAAGGACGCTATTAGTAATTCAAGCCGAAAAAAGGAATCGAACCTTTGTCTTATCGTCATGAATGATATGTTTTAGCCGTTAAACTATATCAGCTTTGTCTGCTGGATCTTATAAATTGCAGACCCATCTTCTGCGTAGCACTGAAATCCTTAGTCTTGCATGATCTTAGATCGTGCAGCGCTACGCAGGGAGTTAGATATATCTATAAGACTTATTTTGTTCAGTTAGTTGTTTGTTTTAAATTTCTGTATTTTATCTAAAAATTCATAGGTTTAACATAGGTGATTCTTTACTTTTGTTTTTAATATTATAAATTATAAACGTTTTCGTTTAACTGCTGCGCTTCTCTTAACGAACTAAGATAACGCACTCCCTCATAACCATCCCCATCACCATCTTTCATCTTAGGATGGTGGATTTAAGATTTAAGGATTTAAGATTTAAGATGAAAAAGATAGTGCTAGCTGTCATCTGTCATCTAAGGATGGTGGATGGTGCGCATGATCTTAGATCGTGCGCATCATCAAAGATGGGTCAAATACTAACACTAATATTTGATAGATAACAGTAAACTTTGGTTTAAAACATACTTAAGTGTTTAATAATATAATGTTAACTAATATTTACTAATATTTACTTATGCTGCCTTTTAATCCACCCCCTGATTCTCGCTTCCCCTTTCAATCTCTATTTACATAATCATCTTTATCATCTAGGCTCGTCTAATCCTCTCATCCTTAGATGGAAGAAGGGACGGGAGCATGATCTTAGATCGTGCACTTTTTTAGATGACTGCAAATCTATCATCTTAAATCTTAAATCCTTAAATCTTCATCACCATCTAAGGATGACAGGATGGTGATGGTGATGGTTGCGCGTGTCTCTTCGAAAAAGCTTAGCGCTAAGATCAGCGGGTTACAGTCTCTTAGGTCCTGCAATGCAGTCAAGCTATAATAGATAGAAGTGCAATTTATAAGATCCTTCTAAGATCCAGCAGAGGATGATAAAGATAAGAAGAGTGAAGCGCATAGCTACATTTTTATATGGTAGTGCTCGATCTAAGATCATTCTAAGATCCAGCGAAAGATAATAGTGCTTATCTTCGAATGCAGGGACAGATACTACTTAGCTCAGCGAAGCAATCTCCTCTAATAGCTAACCTAACATAGACGAGAGTGCTACAAAAGAGTGTAGCTCTTATATACTAATCTATTCTAGAATGGTGGTCTAAATATATAGCATGCACGATGCACTAACCATCACCTATAAACTACATCATCAATCCGCTGTTCTATCATGATAGATGATAAATGAGGATGAGAATAAGAAATGAATCGTGCACATAATCAGTATCTTTAACCCTTAGATTCCTGATATGGAAATAATAGTATAAAGTAGTTAATAATATTAAAACAAAAAGATTTTCTCTCATTTTACCGTTAATTATTTAACTATTAAAAATATATGTTATAATGAACCAAGTACTTTTCTTTATTTTATTGTTTATAAATAATTTACCAGTTTAAGATATCTTAACTCTCTTTTAACAGAAAATAACAAAAGTAGGTATTAAGTAGTAAAACTACAAATTAATTAATTTATCTCTCGTCATTTCATCGCCATCCTTAAATCCACCATCAATCATCTTTCATCTTAAATCACCATCCACCATTAGTCTTGCATGATCTTAGATCGTGCAGCTAAGGACGGGGGCGCTCATCTAAGGATGGGGGGCAGGGTAGATAGGATTATCGTAGGGTCCGAATAAGCAGAGGCGAGGGGTTTATTGAGTTATTGTATGTTTTTATAAGCATTAATTTTTAGAGTTAACATTAGAAGTGGCTATAGATATAGCACCAGAACCTATTTCTAATACAAAACCTATAGTTAAAACAAAAAAAAATAAAATAGCAATACTAAATCCATAAATATTAACTTGATATAGAGAAGTAGCTAGTGGGAATAATAATAAAATTTCTAAATCAAATATTAAAAAAAGCATAGCCACTACATAAAAATGAATATGGAATACTGATCTAGTTTGTCCTTGAATAACTGAAAAACCACATTCATAAGGAGAAACTTTAGATTCATCAGGTCTACTTGGAGCTAATAAAAGATTTAAAGCTAATAATAATAAAGCTAATATTGGAACTAATATAAATAAAACTAATAAAGTATGAATTCTCATTTAAAAGTAAAATAAAGATAAAGATAATAACTGAGTACTGTTTAATAATAATGAAGGTTTTAAAATAAAGAATAAAATAACTAGAGTAAGAATTGAAATTAAAAAACTATGTGCATTAGTTATGTAATATGAAATATAATAGTTTTCATGAACATTAACAAAAGGAATATTATTATCCTCCCGTCCTTCATCTTCATCCTTAGATGGGGATGGGGATGGTGATGGAACGACTAAATCCATTTTAGGTGACTTAGATAGTGCAGGAATAGTTAAATTTAGATGATCTGAAGATGTTTGTTGTGTAAATAAGATTCTTACTATTTTTAAATAATAAGATGCACTTATAACACTAACTAGTATTGCTACTATAGACATAAAATAATAACCACTTTGTATTGCAGAATATAAAACCATTTGTTTTGAGAAGAATCCTAATAAAGGAGGGATACCAGCCATAGAAAATAAACAAATAGCTAAACTTATACTTAGTAAAGGATTAGACATAAATTGTCCTTTTAATTCAGTTATAAATCTTATATCTAAATTATCTATATTTTTATTATCTGAATAAGCTCCATATCTAAAAGATTTTTTATTAGAATTAAATTTATTAAAGAAAGTAATATAACCAAAAGCTAATATAATTAAGAAAGTATTTAAATTAGTTAATGAATATTGAATAATATAAAAAATAAAAGATTCAATAGATTGTTCACTATTAATAGCTAAAGCTAATAAAATAAATCCTATATGAGAGATAGTACTATATGCTAATAATCTTTTTATTCTAGATTGAGCTAATCCTACTATGGTTCCTACTATTAAAGAAAATAAAGAACTTAATAATAATAAATTTTTTATAGCATCATATCCTCCTAAAGCTAAACTAGAAACATTAGATGAATTAGAAGCAGGTAAAGTATTATTAAAACTAGCTACCATTGTACCACCAATAAATAAATCTAATAAGAATATTAAAATAGCTATTTTAGGCATAATAGTTAACCAAATAGTTACAATAGTTGGACTATCATCATAAACATCCGGTGCCCAATTATGTAAAGGTGCCGCTGATATTTTAAATAAAAATCCAATCATTATTATGATTATTCCTAAGGTTAAACCTTGTGTTATACTTTGATTACTTGATATTGAAATAATACTATATATTGAATCTAAATTTGTTAATCCTGTATAAAAATATACTAAACCAGAACCTAATAAAATTAAACAAGAAGAAAATCCACCTAATAAGAAATATTTTAAACCAGCTGATGTAGCTAATCTAGAATCTCTAAATAAAGTAGCTAAAATATAAACACCAAAAGATTGTAATTCTATACTTAAATACATAGATAATAAATCTGAAGAAGATAATAATAAAGTAGAACCTAAAGTACTAAATAAAATTATTAAAGAATATTTATCACCTATTCCGGATACTATTTCAGTATATAAGCTTCCATTTAATTTATTTGGTTGATTATTTTTTATTTCATAGTTTGTAGAAACAGCTGGAGCTGAAGCTATATATTCTATTAAACCTGGTCGGGGAATTAAAATTAAAGCACCTATTGTTAATATAAAGATATCTAATTGCTGTGATATTGTTGTTATGTGAAATAATCCACTATATATTCCTATTCCTGATCCAATTGACTGAATATATAAAGCATTAAAAGCTAATGCTCCAGAATAAATTAATATTATAGTTGTTATTCTTGTTAATATTAGAGGAGAAAGTTGTGTCTTAAACGATGGTAGGGCTATTGCCACTATAATTAGTAATAGACTAAGAAAAATCATTGCTCAACCTGTTAGATATTTTTAATATTTGTTACTTTGTTATTTATTTTAATTCTAATTATATAAAATATAAATACTGCGCACGATCTAAGATCACTGCAGCGCTCCATTATCAAGCCCGTCCCATCTTAAATCCTTAAATCCTTAGATGGTATGATAGCTGCACGATCTAAGATCAAGCAAGACAAAAATGGGTGCATGATCTAAGATCCTTCTAAGATCAATATAAGATCCAGCAGCGCCCCGGGGGGCAGAGGTAATTTAGTAAAACAAAAGATAAAAGTATAAATCTGTTAATCTGTTAATATTAAAAATAAGTTTAGATTAATAATATAGATTACTAAAAAAGGGGTTAAAGTCAATGTAATATTTCTATCATTCTAAGATCGTGCGCATGATCTAAGATCGTGCATCATCTTCATCTTCATCTTCATCCTTAGATGGGGATGGGGATGGGGATGGCGATGAAATGACGGGAGGATGGTGCGCATCAATCATCACCTGAGTATCTAACGAGTAATTATTTATTTTTTAGCTATTCTAGAGATAAAGATAGGTGCAACCATTGCTAATAATAATATAACACTACATAATATTAACCAAATAGCACCATAAGTATATAAACCTTGACCTATAGCTTGTATTTGTAATAAGTTAATAAAAGCAGTATCAGCTATAGCAGGATTGAAAGTAGTATTAACAGAAGTAATAGAAACTATTTCAGAATTTAACATAAAAATATTAAAATTAGTTAAAACATTTAATAAAGTAGATATAGCAGAGATATTGTTATAACTAAAGGGCATTATAGTAAATATTTCATATAAAAATACAGATCCTATAGCTAAAGCTAATGGTACATTTTTTGTATATTGTGAACCTGTTTCTAATATATCAGTTAATTTAATATTAATCATCATAATTACAAAAAGGAATAAAACAGTTATAGCTCCAACATATACAATTATATAAGATATTCCTATAAAACCTACTCCCATTAAAATTAAATAACCTGCTGCATTTACAAATACTGATATTAAAAATGTTACTGCTATTACAGGATTTTTAGAAGTTATTACTAATATACTAGAAAATAGTGTACTACAAGCTAGTAATTCGATAAATATGTTTTTCATTTTGTTTGTTTTTTATTAATTTTTTATAGACCATACCCTGCGTTAACAGGTTTAAATCCCTCTTAATTATCTTATTGCGAAACAATGCTAAATCACATCTTATTATTATCTCCTCCATAACTATCATCTGCATTCGCAGATCATGCTAAATCCCATATTTGTCTATTATAACGCTTGATAGAGGATAAAGGATAGATGAATGAAAGATTTAAGATTATATGATTTAAGATTTAAGATTTAAGAGAGGGTGGAGGATGAGACTATAAGAGCCTACGAAAATTATTTTTTATTTACGTTCGAATTTATTATTTGATTTTTAACAGTAAGAACTATTTCTAAGATTTATTCTAAGATTGAATCACTTAAACCATCCTCAACATACTTTATATTTATTAATTATAATCTAAAATTGAAAGAAGCGTCTATCATCCTTAAATCCTTAAATCTTTCATCCTTAAATCCTTAGATTTCAGTGCATGATCTAAGATCCTTCTAAGATCATTCTAAGATCGTGCGCATGATCTAAGATCGTGCAGAAGATGAAATGACGGTGGTGATCAAAGATGATAAGATGAAAGATGGACTTTATTCGAATAAGCAAGGCTGTCATCTGTCATCTAAGGATGGTGGATGGGGCGCATGATCTTAGATCGTGCGCTACGCAGAGAGATGGGACGATGGAAGTAGATAAGTGCTTAGCATAAATAGATTTTAACAATTTAAACGACTAAAGGCCTTATACTAAGTATTGTATATTTAAATTAGTTGATTTATTAATCATGAATAAGTGTGACCTTTAAAATATTTAAAGACAGGGTTCCAATCTTCTTCTCATCTTATTTCTATCAAGCGTTATAATAGACTCGACCCATCTTAATCACCATAACCATCCTTAGATTTAAGGATTTCAGGATGGTGGTGCATGATCTAAGATCCAGCAGAAAGGTCGGTGATAGTATGCTACGCTTATTTTTCATATTATATTTTTAATATTTTTAATATTTTTAATATTTTTCATATTTATGAGGATAGATGGATGGAACGATGATAGTTACCATGCAGAGATAAGCCGGTAGAAGCAGAACAATAATAATTATTATTATCTATAAATAATAAACGATTATAAAGTAATTAATTTAATACAAGGCTTTTGTTAGTCTTTTTCTATTATTTAATTTGTTTTATTAAATTACGCAACTTGGCACTTGTATATTTCAGTAATTATTTTAATATTTTCGTTACTTACTTTTTCTTTATACTTATATTTGTTTTATATTTTAAAAGTAAAAAATCGCTCGTACTCAATACTAATTCAGTAAGGACTAAGTATCGCGAATAAATTAAGGTCTTTGAACCTCTTTCTTTTATCTAAAAATAACTTAAAATATATCTTTTTCTTTCTATTATATAAAATATCTAATAATATATACATATAAAAAATATAAATTAAACAAAGTTATTAAAATTGTTATACTCCCTCTGCGGAGCTGCGGAGCCTTGCTTCTTTCCCTCGAGCCCCGTCCTTAGACGACTAATGATGAATTGCGCATGATCTTAGATCGTGCAGGGCATGATCTTATAAATTGCACCCGTCTTTTCATCTTCATCCCCATCCCCATCTAAGGATGAAGATGAAGATGATGCACGATCTAAGATCAAGCATCACCATCTTTCATCTTAGGATGGTGGATTTAAGGATTTAAGGATGGTGAGTGCTCGATCTAAGATCATTCTAAGATCATGCAGCGCCCTCATCTAAGGATGGGGGGCAGGGATGGTGAATGAAAGGATGGGGCGCATGATCTAAGATCCAGCAGGGAGGATCGTAACACTTTCATGTTTAGGTTTAAGAATAAAGATTTAAGATTTAAAATATAGATTTTAGATGATCGAAGTAAACTATCACCCCGTTTAGCACTAAGATTATAGAGGATCTAAAATAGATGGTTACTAAGGTAATAAGCATCGCTGAGTTGACCAGATTCGAACTGATATAACCCACTACCAAAAAATGGTGTTCTTCCAATTAAACTACAACTCATTCTATTTAATGATTTATTATTATTTATAATTAAACAAAACAAAAACAATAATATTTAAATCTTTGTATTTAACAAGGTACTAATTAAACAAGATAATAATACAAAAAAATTGCCCGTTGCTTCGACGATCTAGATAAAACATTTGAAGATAAGTACCATCTGAAATCTATCAAGCGTTCCTCCCCCATCACTCATCCCATCCCCATCCTTAAATCCTTAGATGGTGATGGTGATTTAAGATGAAAGATGATAGGATGAGCGTAGCATCTCAACTATGGTTGGGCATGATCTAAGATCCTTCTAAGATCATTATTAGATCGTGCGCCGTCCTTCATCTTAAATCTTTATTCTTTAACCTAATTCGCTCTAAAGATAGAGGATGGGTGTAGCTCTATTCTCGTCATTTTTTCAATAGGCAAAGCCTTTGATGCTCTCCGGAGGAAGTGTGTGCGTGCACGATCGAAATTATTACATTTTATGCCGAAAACTGGAATCGAACCAATATTAAAATCTTACAAGGAATCCGTTTTACCAATTAAACTATATCGGCTTTAAATATTAATTAAATGAGATTTAAAATAGTATATTTTTGTTATAGTTACCTAGATTTACTTTATATTTTTAAATTATATTAACAAAATAAAACCAGAAACAAATAAGCTTAAAAACAATAAGCTTTAATAATAAAAGCTATCTAACTTTATCTATCTTCAATATTTAGCATCATCTTTCTTTTTTATCGAATTTTTTACAATTTTAAATCTATAATCGTTTTAGTCCTCAAAATATGTAAGATGGGTCTGCTGGATCTTAGAAATTGCGCTACGCAGGGCAATTTAACCATCATTAGATGGTGCCGACCATAGTCGAGAGGGCATGATCTTAGATCATGCAGCGCCCTCATCTAAGGATGGGGGGCAGGGATATACTAATAGTTGTAGCAGAAAAATGCAGATAAATAAAAACAAAAATAAAAAGGGTAAAGATATTAATATTATGCCTCGGGAGAGAATCGAACTCCCCTGTTTACGACTTCACTGTAACGCTTTAGCCGCTAAGCCACCGAAGCTTTATTTAAAATATAAAAATATTATTTAATATTAAATGGTTTTAGTTCCTTCACGCTGCTAGCTTTTGCTACGAACTACTAACTTCTATAATATTCCTCTGCACGATTTAAGATCATGCGCACGATCTAAGATCGATAGAGCGATAGAACTTATATTAGAAGATAATGGCGCTCTTTAAATAAACACGCTTATTTAACATGAGATAAGGCGAAGCAGCAGGAATCTATATCTAGAAGAGTAAATGGAGAAAGATAGAGTCGAACTATCATATTTGTAGTGCAAATACAACTGATTACCATTATCAGATTCCCCCTCCCTCATCTTTAGTCTGCACGATCTAAGATCATGCACTAACCATAACCATCAATCATCTTTCATCTTTCATCTTCAACTAAGGATGGGGATGGTGATTAAATGAAGATGGTGCGCTCGATCTAAGATCATTCTAATATCCTTCTAATATCCTTCTAAGATCCTTCTAAGATCCAGCAGAGAGTGATGAGACGACACGATTCATTTGATTATTTTATAATAATTTATAATTTATAATTTAGTTCACTCTTTTAATTAAGTTAGAATAAACATTCAATATCATCTAATATTCCTCTTTTTTCAGTCATAATTAATCATGATCTTAAATCTATCTCTAGTGATAGGACGGTTGTATGGTTAGGTGTTTGTGCTTCACACTAATATCTGATGGTAAGTATGATTTAGATGATTGATGGTGATGGTGGATTTAAGGATGGTGAATGCCCTGCACGATCTAAGATCATGCGCAATTCATCATTAGATTTAGCATGATCTTAGATCGTGCAGCGCCCTCATCTAAGGATGGGGGGCAGGGGTTTATTATAAAAATAACAACTTTTAAAAAAGGTTTAAAAATAAATTTCTAATAAAAGCTAAACCAACATAAATATAAACCAATAAGGGTGCATGAATCATATTTAATCCTCTTACATCTATAAACTAAGTTTAATGTTAAATCCTTAAATCCACCATCCTAAGATGAAAGATGGTGATGGTGATTTAAGATTATAGATGAAGATTTAAGGACGGGAGGGAAGGGGGAAAGACGAAGCGGCTAATTGTTAAAATTATGGTAAGTAGAGCACAGCTTTGAATGCAAATATGACAGGGGTTTAATTAAATAATTAAATAATTAATCTCCACCAGCATCACCACCTCCATCATCATTAGTAAAGTTAGTAGTGTCATTAGTGTTATTATTATTAGTATTATTATTATTATTACTATTAGTATTATTATTAATATTAGTATTATTAGTGTTATTCATATTATTAGTGTTATTATTGTTATTACTATTATTATTATTATTACTATTATTATTATTATTGTTATTGTTATTAGGGTTATTAGAATTATTAGGATTAGGTTCTTCATCATCATTTGGACGAGGATTTGGAGTTCTAGGGTCTAGAAAATCTTTTCTATTTTTTTTGCTTACTTCGTTTACCCAATCATCTATTCTTACGAATCTTGAGTAACCTTCTGATTCTTCATTACGTCTAGTAACACCAAAAACTCCTTTTAAAAAATCTTTTATTTTACCATTTCTGGTCTGAGAACTATTAAAAAATACTAAACCCACAATATAAATAAGACGAGATAAAACAACTATAGTATTATAAGTTTTACTTTCTAAAACTAACACATAAAAAGCTTTAATTCTTTTTGCTATATTCGAATAAACTCGTTCTACTAACCATTTGTCAAAAATAGCTGATAGATTAAAGTGAGACGGTAGCCGGTATAGTTTTCTATCATTGTCTCCAAAATATGGAGCAGGTAAGTAAAATTCTTTATTAGTTTTAATATTACCAAGTGAAAAAGATTTTACTGGAATAAAAACACTTGGTAAAGCAGTCACAAAGGAGAGACATCTAAACTAACTAATAAACTAGGAACTAAAATAATAAATGCAACAGCAATAGGTAATAATTGTAACCAACATAAATAAATTAAAGCATCATATCTCAATCTAGGTAATGTAGCTCTGAACCAAACAAACATAAAACAGAAGAGACAAGTTTTTAGAGCTAATACTATTGATTGTAAATTAAAAATTGAATCATTAAAAAATAATTGAGGTAAATTATATCCACCTAAGAAAAAGATTGCACTAATACTTGAAAATAAAACAATTGAACTATATTCAGCTAAGAAGAAGAATACAAAAGGAACACTAGAATGTTCTGTAAAGAAACCAGCAACTAATTCAGATTCTGCTTCTTGTAAATCAAATGGTGTACGAGAAGTTTCAGCTAAAATAGAAATAAAATAAAATATAAAAATAGGTAATAATGGTAAAATATACCAAATAGATTGTTGTTGTTCAATAATTTTAGTAAAGTTAAATGAACCACTTATTAATATTATAATTAATACAGCAGAACTTAATATTAATTCATAACTTATCATACTAGCTGTAGATCTTAATGAACCTAAAAAAGCATATTTAGAATTAGCTGACCAACCACTAAATAATATACCATATATTCCTAAAGAAGATAAAGCTAAAGTGTATAATACACCTAATGAAAAATCAGATAAAGCTAAACCTTGTCCAAAAGGTATAACTCCCCAACCTAATAAACTAAATATTAAAGTTGATACCGGTGATAAATAAAATAAAAATTTATTTGCTTGAGAAGGAACAATAGTTTCTTTAAGAATTAATTTTAAAGCATCTGAAAATGGTTGTAAAATACCAAAATACCCAACAGTATTAGGTCCAACTCGTCTTTGATGAGCAGCTAATTGTTTTCTTTCTATTATTGTCATAAATGCGACAGATAATAAAATAGGTAAAATTACGAATAATACATCTACTAAACTAGTTAATAGATTTGTTATAGTTATTATTAAAGTGTTGTTTATCATTTGTTTTAATTTTTTAAATTGTTTTGTTTGTAGTAAATATTAATTCTTGTTTTTACTGTAAGTTTTTGTTTTTGAATATTGTTATTCACATTGTTATTTCCCTGTTTAAATATTATTATATAATTTCCATTGATCTCTATCCTTAGCCTACCTTATATTGTTATAATTTTAAGTAATATCCTTTATCTTCAGTAGCTTACCAATTCAACTTTAATTTATTTTTAAAGAGAGCTGGTGACGGTTCAAGCTAAAGTTTTAAAGTATTAATATATAATACCTCCACAACAGAATATTTATTTTTTTAATATTATCATCTTAAATCCTTAAATCTTAATCTTCTGCACGATCTTAGATCATGCACTTTCATCTGAAATCTTTCATCTAAGGATGGTGGATGGTTATGGGGGATGCTGGTATTATAAGTTAATAAGATTTTTAATCTAAAATTATTTAAAATAATAAGAAAAATACATAGCATAGGTAAAGCAATAGAGTAGAGAATATTTAATAATAATTTAAACAGTTCCATATCAACATTAAGATAAAAACAATAGCAAGTATAAATCGGTTTTTATTAAACATAATTTTATATTATGAAAAGACATTTTTGGTTTTACAAAGGATTAAATCCTAAAACCCTAATTTTTAAATTTTTATTGATTCAAATAAGTAAACTAAAATAATAAACTAACAAAGTAATAAACTAACAAAGTTACAAAGTAACCTAAATTAAATTGAACAGTAGCTTTATTTATTAAGTAATATAAAAAAACAAAATAGAAGTAATATCCCCCCTGCACGATCTAAGATCATGCGCATTTCATCGCCATCCTTAGATGATGCACGATCTAAGATCATGCGCACGATCTTAGATCATGCACTTAAATCTGTCATCTAATGATGGGGATGATAGGTTGATAGGATTTAAGATTTAAGGATTTAAGATTTAAAGAATAAAGAGGATAGATTAAGGGGTTTATAGGACAATATTTTAAATAATTATAAAAAATAAAGTACAATTAATGTAATTCTATAGCATCTCTAATGTAAGAACAAGTTAAAATAGTAAATACATAAGCTTGGATAACAGAAACAGCTAATTCTAATCCCATAATAGCTAAGAAAATAGCAAAAGGTATTAAAGTTAGTATAGCAATTATTAAAGTTGAACTAAACATTTGGTATAAAAATGAAGCTAATATTTTCATTAAAGTGTGTCCCGCTACCATATTACTGAATAATCGTATTCCTAAACTAAAGGCACGTGCACTATAACTTAATAATTCAATTAAAACTAATAAAGGAACTAAAGCTAAAGGAGTACCAGAAGGTATAAAATAAGAAAAGAATCTTAATTTATGAATATAAAGTCCTAATATAGTAACTCCAATTAATATAGTAAAAGATAAACTAAGTGTTACTATTATAGATGTTGTAATAGTATATGAATAAGGAACATTACCTGTTAAATTAGCTATTAATATAAAGAAAAATAAAGAATATATAAATGGTAAATATATTTCATTTAAACTTCCTATTTGTTCTCTAACCATTGAATTAATACTTGCAAATGAACTTTCTAAAGCAATAGACCATTTTGAGGGTACTAATTTTGAATTATTATTAGCAATTAAATGTAAACTTATTACCAAAAATAATACTAATATACTATATAAAGCTAAATTAGTTAAAGTTAAATTAAAAAATCCTAAGATAGGTGCACTTAAACCAATTAAACTAGTTACTTCAAATTGTTCTAAAGGTGAATTTATTATTATTGTATTTAAAATATTCATTTTTTTTATATTTTGTTTTTGTATCTAACTATGTTAAATAGTTTACAAGCCTCAATGATGGACTGCCAAAGTTATTTTTTACAATTGTAAAATTAAGTCGTGGTCAGCCTTAATCATTTCGCATCTACTTGAAAAAGTTCTACTTGGAGGCTGCTTACTCGTCGCCTTCCTACTATAAATATCCTATCACCCCGTCTTGTCTGCTGGATCTTAGAAGGATCTTAGAAGGATATTAGAATGATCTTAGATCGAGCACTTAAATCTTCATCTAAGGATGGCTCGTCTAGTCCTCAAGCATCTAAGGATGGGAGGGGACGGTGGTGATGGTTAGTGCACGATCTAAGATCATGCCCTGCACGATCTAAGATCATGCGCAATTCATCATTAGATGGTGCCGACCATAGTCGAGAGGGCGACGGCCCGCATAGATATTTTGATATTTATTTTAGGTTGTTTTAAGAATTGTTAAGATTATAGATGATTTTTAAATTTCCTTTAATAATATTATAAATTAGGAGCTGACCATAAATAAACAAAAGCATATAAGAATAACCAAACTACATCAACAAAATGCCAATAAGCAATAGATGATTCTAATCCAATATGGTGAGTAGTTGTTATATGGTGATTTAAAATTCTAATAAATTGCACTCCAATAAATAAAGTACCAATTATTACGTGGAAACCGTGTAGACCAGTTGAAGCAAAAAATACTGTTCCATAAACTGAATCAGCAATAGTAAAACCAGCTTCTAAGTATTCATAATATTGTAAAGCAGTAAAAATTGTAGCAAAAACTAAAGTTAAGAATAAACCTAATATAGAGCTTCTTCTATTTCCTTTAATAATAGCATGGTGTGCATAAGTAATAAAAGCCCCAGAAGATAATAATAATATAGTATTTAATAAAGGTATAGCAAAAGGATCTAATATTTCTAAACCTAATGGAGGCCAACTTCCACCTATTTCTACTGTGGGTGATAAACTTGAATGAAAATAAGCCCAAAATACAGAGAAGAAAGCCATTAATTCACTAATAATAAATAAAGTAAATCCTATAGTTAAACCTTTTTTAACTTGTTCAGTATGGTGACCTAAATAAGTTCCTTCTACTATTATATCTCTTAACCATAAACAAATCCCTGTACTAAGTAAAATTATTCCTAAATTTAATAATTGACCACCATTTTGAAATCCATGCATATACATTACAGCTGGAATAGTTACAACTAATAAAGCAAAACTAGTAGATATTGGCCAAGGAGAAGGATCTACTAAATGATAAGGATGACTTTGATATACTCTTCTATTAATACTTATATTCATTTTGATTTTTTATATTTTATAATTTAATTTTTTATTTTTGTGTTTTGACAACTTATTAATTTATATTACTTTTTCTTAGGTCGATTTAATTAAATCCATTTTTATAGAAATAATTGGACAATTTAAAATATAAATAGTTAGAAAAAGCATGATAAATTATCTTAATCTCTCCTTAGCTAATTATTATTTCACAACATTCATCTTTGTCTCATCTTAAATCTTTCTGCATGATCTTATAATGATCTTAGATCGAGCACTCACCATCTTTCTGCACGATCTTAGATCATGCACTTAAATCTGAAATCCTATCATCCTTAGATGGTGATGGTGATGGTGGATGGTGGATTTAAGGATGCTTCTTAATAATTAAATCTTTAATATTAGTGTATCCCTATCTTTAGTCTAATAGGACGGGATAAGGACGGTATAGATGAGGATAGTGATAGAGATGGGACGGTGCTTGTTATAAACAAGGTCCAGATTATAGAATAATAAATTAACCGGATTGCGCATACCCTTATAAGCCTACTCTTAGCACCCAGTGCTTTCTGACTTCCATCCTTGCATTCTTAGATCATGCACTTTGATGACAAGACGAGCCATCCTTAAATTTAAGATGGGACGATTATCATGATCTATACCATCCTCCCGTTCTACCTAATAAAACTATACAACACTATCTATTATTATAGAGAAGAAAGCATAGATAATAAGAGGCAAAGAGATAGAGGAGAGATTTAGCACAATATTTAATTTAAGATTAGGACAGAAGTAAATATTTAGTAGAAAGTTAAATAACTAAAAGAGTTTTTAATTGTTGCTACCCTCCTCCCTTTCTCAAATACTATCTTTAGTCTGCAGGATTTTAGAAATTGCTAAATCCTTATTTACTTAGGACTTTAGATGATGAGTGCTCGATCTAAGATCATTATAAGATCATGCAGCGCCCTCATCTAAGGATGGGGGGCAGGGAGGAGTAGGAGAGTTATCAGTTATTATTTATATAATATATATCACTAATAAATAGTTATAATTAATAATGTTAAACAATAACTAATAAGACTTGCCTGCTAAGAATTAATTATTAAAGTAAAAATATATTTACTCTAATCTTCTTTTATTAAAGGGGTTAAACAATTATTTAGAGTTAGCTACATCAAAAGCAGTATTTTCTAAAATACCAATTGCAGGTACAATTGCAATAAACCAAACAAAATAGAAGAAAGTAGCAAATTGTCCTATTTCTAAATAAGGGCTTTCAGGGTGACAAGCACCAATCCATAATAAAATGAAGAAATTAACAATAAAGAACCAATGAGCTAATTTCATTAAAGGTCTAAATTGACTTCCTCTTATTCTAGATAAATCAGTTAAAGGTAAAATTAATAAGATTAATAAAGAACCAAACATAGCAATAACACCTAATAATTTATTAGGAATAGATCTTAAAATAGCATAGAAAGGTAAAAGGTACCATTCAGGAACAATAGATGAAGGAGTACTCATAGGATTAGCTGGAATATAATTATCACTATGACCTAAAACATTAGGATAATAGAAAACCATTATAGATAAAACTAATAAAAATGCAAATATAGTAACTAAATCTTTAAAAGTAAAATAAGGATGCATAGGATATCTATCACCATTATTAGAAATACCATTAGGATTATTTGATCCATGTACATGAAGAGCTATTAAATGTGCAATTACTAAACCTGCTAATAAGAATGGTAATAAAAAGTGTAAAGAAAAGAATCTATTAAGTGTAGCATTAGAAACACTAAAACCACCCCAAATTAATTCTACTAAATCATGTCCAAAGAAAGGTATGGCACTTAATAAATTAGTAATTACTGTTGCTCCCCATAATGACATTTGACCATAAGGTAATACATAACCAAGAAAAGCTGTAGCCATCATAAGTATAAAAATTATAACTCCTATTGTCCATACTAATGTTCTAGGTGCTTTATATGAACTATAAAATAATCCTCTAGCAATATGAGCATAAACAAAAATAAAGAAAAAAGAAGCAACATTAGCATGTGTATATCTTAAAATATAACCTGCATTTACATCTCTCATGATATGTTCTACTGAATTAAAAGCAAAATCTACATGTGGTGTATAATGCATTGCTAAAAATACTCCTGTTAAAATTTGAAGTATTAGACAAGTACCTAATAAAGAACCAAAGTTCCATAAATAACTAATATTTGCTGGTTGAGGAGAGTCTATAACATAAGAATTAACTAATCTTAATATAGCTTGGGATTTTAATATTCTCATTTTGTGTTGTTTTTTATATATTATTACTTTTTTTAATATCAATTAATAGTTGAATAGTTGAATTTTGTGATTGTGTTATTTATAATGTATTATTTTTGTAGTTTAAAATACAGCTACCCTCCGCAAGTCTGCAAGACAGCAGCTCCGCAGGTACTTTGTTGATTTAAAACACGCATAATTTATATATTTTAGAAGCTAGAATACTCTCCCTCCTCTCATCCTTAGTCGTCTATCCTCTCATCCTTAGATGGAAGAGGGGACGGGTAAGAGGTGAGCCCCGTCCTTAGACGACTAATGATGAATGGTCAGGCAATTTCTAAGATCCAGCAACTACATCCTTGATTTTAGTCATCTTTCAACCCACCGTCATTTAATCAAAGATGGGACGACCCATCATTAGATGAATATTAAGATGGGGATGGTTATCATAAGATGAAAGATTTAAGTGCATGATCTAAGATCCAGCAGATAAAGATTCAAGGGATGAATTGTTTACTTCTATATTTTTATATTATTCAACTATTCTAATATTTTTATTTTTAAATCTAACCATCTTTATCCTCCTATTATATCCCTCCTCTCATCCTTAGTCGTCTATCCTCTCATCCTTAGATGGAAGAGGGGACGGGTAAGAGGTGAGCCCCGTCCTTAGACGACTAAGGATGGGGATGGGGATGATGGGATGAGTGAAGAAAGAGAGATACTTAAGATTGAAGTTTTTAGTTTTAAGTTTTAAACTTAAAGATGACAAGTAAAATATTTTTTTTATACCGTTACGCGTACATGAGATTAGGTCATAAAGTGCAATTATAGGTTGTAGTCGTCTCCGCATGATTTAAGATCATGCACTACCATCCCATCTTAAATCTTTCATCTTATGATAACCATCCCCATCTTAATATTCATCTAATGATGGGTCGTCCCATCTTTGATTAAATGACGGGGATGGTTATCCAGCAGAGGAATAGATGAGGGCGCTACGCAGGGGGGACAATGCTTATTAGGTACTCATTAATTTCTATTTATTTTTGTTAGTTTTATTTTTGTTTGTTAAAGTACAGCAGCTGAAACTGTATACTATTATATTGCGTTAAAATAGATTAAGGGTTTAAATAGGGGTTTAAAATGTCTTTAAATAAATTAGATTTGAGTTTAATAAAACCGGACAACTAACTGAGTTGTATTAAAATGTGTAGGAAACCTTAGATTAAGCAAAAAAGGAATGTGGTTGCGTATGAGTTAAACCAAATTAATCCAAAACTAAAATTATAGTATTTAGATTCAAATAATAAAATAAGAAAGTTAAATATAACTAATTATTTACTATAAAATATAACTACCATTTCATAATAATAGCCCATCACCCATCCTGTCATCCTTAGATGGTGATGATGCATGATCTTATAATGATCTTAGATCGAGCAATCACCATCATTAGATGGAGATTTAAGATTTAAGATTTAAGGATTTAAGATGGGTCGAGTTTATTATAACGCTTGATGGATTTAAGATGAGATCTAAGATCCTGCATAAGCATCAAAAATGAATGAAAGATTTAATATGGTCGTTACTACCTAATTATTTATAATTACAAATTCTAAGAATAATATATTTATATTAAATATAGGTAGGATATAGGTAAATACAACTTAATTTATTAAGTTACAAGTTTAAAAAATTAGATGCCGCCTTCGTCATTTTTAAAAAGTAAAATTAAGATTAAATTATTAATTATTTTTAACTTATTTATTATTTTTTGGTTTTAAGTGAAGTGTACAATCAAGCATCGCCATCACCATAACCATCCTTAGATGAAGATGAAGATTTAAGATGGTGATTGTTTGTATTATTTAATATTCATATTTTTATATTGTTTTCTTTATTTTATAATACCCTTTGAGAATAAGTAAGTAAAAGGGTTAGACGGCGGTCCGTCCACGCATCAAATATCAAGCCTCAAAGATGTTAAACTTAAAGAGCAAGATGATGATGAGAGTATGTCTACTTGTTTTATATTATAAGCCCTAGAAGATTTGAACTTCTACAGATTCCTCATCAAGGAATTATTCTACCATTAAATCAAAAGCTTAACAGATCACTGCTACTATTTTAATTTTTAAATTTATTGTTTTGTTTTTTTTCGGGCACTGTGAGATTCGAACTCACGACTTTGTTTAGAAGTTCTCGTTTTCAAGACGAGCGCCATAAACCAGACTCGACCAAATACCCTTTTTATATATAAAATATTTACCTTTTTAAATAGAATTTTATTTACATCTAATTACTGGTTATCGATACAACAAAACATAATATTAATTATTTTGCCCAATATAATCAGCATCTTTTAATCATCTCTGCAGGCAAAGCATTTAATGATAGTGATTATGATGGTTGAAATAAATTTTTATTGTTTAATTTATAGTTTTATATTTAAATATAGGATCCTCTTTTAATTTTTATTATTAAAAAAAGAATAATACTTAAAAAAAGGGTATACTAGCGTATAAAATATAATAATTAGGTATCAAGAGGAATTGAACCTCTGAAAAAAGTATTAACAGTACCCCGCATTAACCACTCTGCCATGACACCTTTGTATATCAATACTAATATTTATTAAATTTTATGGTAGGCGCGACTCGAACACGCTATATGTCTCCCACCCAAAGGGAGCGACGAACCAGTTTGTCATCTACCATTTTGCAATTATAATTATTTTTATATTTAAAATTAAACCGCTTTGCCTCCTAGAACTAATAACTTTGCATCTTAGATATTTTATACGGAGGGAGATACTTTGTTTTAAAAAGAAATCCATCTTATTAAATATTTAATATTTGTCACTTAAGACCGAAGGGAATCGAACCCTTATCTAATCCATTATGAGCGAACTGCATTAGCCTATTATGCTACAGTCTTTTTGTTTTATTAAATTTAAAGTTAATCGTTAAAAAACTTTTCTTTTTAGCTGCATGCACCTAACCATATTTAGTCTATTAGCTGCCTTTAGCATCAGCACCGTCATTTAATCAAAGATAGGACGAACCATCCCCATCATTAGTCGTCTAAGGACGGGGCTCACCTCTCATCCTTAGATGGTGAGGAGACAAAGATGGAATGCTCCGCAGCTCCGCAGAATGAGACGGTGCAAGGAAAATCGATAGGTTACTAAAAAGGAAGACAACTTTGTACTTCGTACTTCATAATAGAGGAACCAATATTTTATATTTTAAAATAATAATTCAATTTTGAATATAAAGCTTTTTTTTATTTGAGCAGTAAAGGAATCGAACCCTTTACGGTTAAAAACCAATTTTTTTACAGAAAACCACCATTACCAATCGGATCACCTGCCCTGTATTAAGTATTTATATTAAACTTTTTTGTTTTTATACCATCCTGCCCCCCATCCTTAGATGAGGGCGCTGCTGGATCTTATAAATTGCACTTAAATCTTCATCTAATGATGGATCGTCTGCTCGATCTAAGATCATTCTAATATCCTTCTAATATCCTTCTAAGATCCTTCTAAGATCCTTCTAAGATCACGCAGAGAGTGATGAGACACCATTAATTTCATCCGCTAGATCTTAATTTATTAAATTAAAGAAGAGAAATGATACTCTTTATCTTTGAATGTAAACTAAGAGAAGGCAAAAAAAAGTGCACGGTCTATTGTTAATACTAGTGCTTTTTAAATCTAAGATCTAAAAAACATGCAAAAAGTTATTTAAATTTTAATTAGTATTACAACTAATAATATCTCTTTTATAGATTAAACACAATATAAATTTATTATAAATAAAAATACTTATCTATACTAATTACATTTTTCCTAAGTTTGCTGCTTTATTCTACATAATTTTATTTTGTTAATTTGTCTCGCCCATCCTATCATCCTTAGATGGTGATGATGCTGGATCTTAGAAGGATCTTAGAATGATCTTAGATCGAGCGCGTAGCATCACCACCGTCATTTAATCAAAGATGGGACGATCTATCCCCATCCTTAAATCCACCATCCCCATCCCCATCCCCATCCCCATCTAAGGATGAAGATGAAGATGAAAGAATAAATATGGTGATTATAGATGAAGATTTAAGGACGGGAGGGAAGCAGCATGATTAAGCCATATTAGTCTAGAAGTAATAATTAAGAAGTAAGCTTATAGATGGATGGCAAATATTCTATGAGGATATAGGAGGTAGAGCTAAGCATTCGGAAGTTCCAAAGATTAAAGTTTTTTCTATTAAAAAAAAAGTTACCAGTTTAAAACTAAATAAAAAGCTATTACTTCGTACAAAGTATTTTAAAAAATAAAACAAATATTAAGGGGTTTAAGCTTATAGATATAAAAAAAATAATTCGTAAAAAACTATATAAAAATATATCTATCCCTTGCTTCTTCGAATAAAGTCGCATCTGAAATCTATCCCTCCTCTCATCCTTAGTCGTCTATCCTCTCATCCTTAGATGGAAGAGGGGACGGGTAAGAGGTGAGCCCCGTCCTTAGACGACTAATGATGAATGGATGAGGGGAGATAAATTTACGGGCTTCTATCATCACTGCACGATCTAAGATCATGCATCACCATCTTTCATCTTTCATCTTCATCTTCATCTTCATCTAAGGATGGGGATGGGGATGGTGGATTTAAGGATGGCGCGCATGATCGTGCAGAGGGTCTATTTATTTAAGAATAAAACCATTAAAGAGAATCTAAGAAACTTAAATAATTTTCAACAGAAACAGCTTCAATAGCTGTAGGCATGAATCCGTGATATACACCACAAATTTCAGAACATTGACCATAAAATACTCCAGTTCGTTCTGTTAATAATGAAGCCTGATTCAATCTACCAGGGCAAGCATCTATTTTTAAACCAAGAGAAGGAACAGCATAATCATGAATAACATCAGCACCAGTAACAATTAATCTAATATGAGTATCAACAGGAACAACAACTCTATTATCTACATCTAATAATCTAAATTGACCTAATTCTAAATCAGATTCAGGAATCATATAAGAATCAAATTCTATAGGATCACCACTTTCAGTTACATAATCACTATATTCAAAACTCCAATACCATTGGTGACCTGTAACTTTTATAGTTATAGTTGGTGATATAACTTCATCTAATAAATAAAGTAATCTGAAAGATGGGAAAGCAATAGCAATTAAAACTAAAGCAGGAGTAATAGTCCAAATTAATTCAATTAATGTACCATGATTTAAATATTTATGTGCTATAGGATTATTATTATTACTATAATAATATGTTATAGATCCTAAAACCCAAAATACTGCTACACAAATTACAACTAAATAGAAAAATAAAGTATTATGTAATTCAACAATACCTGTAAAACCTGGTGCTGCACTATCTTGGAAACCTATTTGCCATGGTTGTGGTGCATCATTTAAAATTTTGTTAAAAAATAATAGATCAAAATTCCAGTTAGTTGGGTTATATGTCATTTTTGTTTTTATTTTTTATAGTCTCTCTTAGTTTTTAATATCTTATATTTAATGTATTTTTTTACAATAAATTAATTAATAATTAATGGAATTTTAAGTATTAATATATAATATTAATTTTTTATATTCAAAATTAACCAAACCATCCCCCTCCCTAATAAGACGATACGACACCATCTACCATTCCATCTTAAATCACCATCTTATCATCCTTAAATCCTTAGATGGTGATGAGTATGATCTTAGATCATGCCCTGCACGATCTAAGATCATGCGCAATTCATCATTAGATGGTGCCGACCATAGTCGAGAGGGCACGATCTAAGATCATGCAGAGGGAGACAGAGGATAAATTATAGAGGAGAAAACTTTTTAAGCTTAATTTTTATATTCCATACTAAGATTCGGCTTTAACAATTCTTTTATTTATTAACAAATAAAATCGAAGAAGTAAAGGAATCGAACCTTTAAATTAAAAGTAAATTAGCCTAACCTATAAGGCTACTTCCTTATTTAAATAATAAATTGTTATTTTATAACTTATATTTGAGGATTTCAATTAGTCGCTTAGCGTTTCGCCTTTTAACAAATTAAATATTAGTGATAAGCTTATGCAGTTTTAAGTTGATGTAGTCAAATAAACATTTAAGATAAAAGGGGTTTATTCATTAATATTGAAAGATTTTTAAGTTTAAACTTACTTTATTATTAAGAATATAATAATAAGAAACCAATCATTAATGAGAATAATCCTGTTGCTTCGGCTAAAGCAAATCCTAAAATTGCATAACTAAATAATTGCCCTTTTATTTGAGGGTTTCTAGCTGTAGATGCGATTAAAGAAGAAAAAATAAGACCGATACCGGCTCCGGCTCCGATTAAACCTGAACAAGCTAAACCTGCTCCAATGTATTTTGCTGCTGCTAACATAGTGTTAATTGAAAATAAATAATAGTGTCTAACGTATATATGCTTTATATCTACTACTTATAAAATTTAATTTGTTAAAAGATTTTTTTAATATTAGACTTTTTAAACAATCAAGCAGAGCTTTAGTCTGCATGATCTTAGATTGATCTTATAAATTGCACCCATCTTTAAATTTAAGATTTAAGGAAGATATATTTAAGATGGATCTATATGCAAGGAAGAGGGGGTTAATATAAAATAAAGAAAAGGGTACTAGTGAGAGTAATTAAAATTAGTTACCAAAGAATAAAGATTAAAGATGAAATATAAATAATAAACATTCTACCTATAGATTGGTAATCCATATTATTATCAGTTAATAAAGTAGTATCTAATAAAATAGGGCTAAACACTAACATTAATAAAGTTAATAAAGCTAATGTAATATATAAAGCGTAAGTAGTAATAATACCTGTATCTAATTTAGCTAAATTATTACCTGTATTAAGTAAAATATTAGATAAACCATGAGGACCTACAGTTTCGATCACACCTCTATCTAAAACTTTAGAAATAGCATAACCTAAATGTAAACCTTTACCAATGATAAAATGATTATATAAAATATCAAAGAAGTATTGACCATTTAAAAATCCATATATTTTTCTACCTAGTTTATTATCAGTTAAATTATTAATAACAGAAGGTGAAAATTGATAAAAATAAACAGCAGTTAAAGCCCCCATAATACTAAAAATAGTAGGTAATAATTTATAACAAATATTCATTGAGAATTCAGCTTCTACTAAAGCAATATTATCAGGATGTATAAATAAAGCATTAGCAAAGAAATCTGTACCAATACCTACAAATAAGTCAGAAAATACAAATCCAAAGAAAATACTAAATAAAGATAAAATCAATAATGGTATTATTACTGGTAATTTAGCTTCATGTAAATTAATATAAGTTATACGTGAACCATTAGGTATAGTTAAAAATACTAAAGATAATAATCTAAATGAATAAAAAGCTGTTAATCCTGCTGTTAAACTACCTAAAATATAAGCATAATTAGCACTAAATGAATATTGAGAATAAGCTAATTCAATAATTAAATCTTTACTATAGAAACCAGATAACCAAGGTAAACCTAATAAAGCTATTGTTCCTACTAACATTGTTGAATATGTAAATGGTAAAAAATTAATTAAACCTCCTAATTTTCTAATATCTTGTTCATCTGAGGCACTATGTATTATAGCTCCAGCTCCTAAAAATAATAAAGCTTTAAAGAAAGCGTGGTTAACAACATGCATTAAAGCAACATTATATTGACTAAGACCTACAGCCATAACCATGTAACCTAATTGACTTATAGTACTGAAAGCTATTATTCTTTTTATATCATTTAAAACTAAACCACAAGTTGCTGCAAAAAAAGCTGTAGATGCTCCTATTAATGTTATTACTAATAAAGCTGTTGAACTAAATTCTAATAATGGAGAAGATCTTAATAATAAATATAAACCAGCTGTAACTAGAGTAGCTGCATGTAATAAAGCACTAACCGGAGTAGGAGCTTCCATAGAACCAGGTAACCAACTATGTAAACCTAATTGAGCACTTTTAGCCATAGCACCCATAAATATTAATAAACTTATTATTGTTATAGCTGTTTCATTCATAAATGGTGCTAAAGAAAAGATTGTACTATAATCTACAGAACCAAATAATGCAAATAAAGCAAAAAAACCTATACTTAGACCCATATCTCCTACTCTATTCATAGTTAAAGCTAATATAGCCGCTTTATTAGATTGAATTCTAGTAAAATAAAAATTAATTAATAAATAAGAAACTACTCCAATACCTTCCCAACCTACAAACATTACGAAATAATTAGCTCCTGAAGCTAATAATAACATAAAAAAAGTAAATAATGATAAATAAGAAAAAAAACGTTGATTGTGAGGATCTGAAGATAAATAATCAATAGAATAAATATGAATTAAACTAGATATGTATAATACAGGTATAAACATTGATACTGTTAATTGATCAAATAAAAACTCCCAAGATATACTTAGGAATTCTGAATCAACCCAATTAATTAAATTAATTGAAACAGGTGAACCACATATCCCTACTTCATAGAAAGAGATTGTGGCTAATAAGGAAGCAAGTATTAAGCAAGCACAAGTTATAAAATGTGCCCCTGTAACACCTACTTTTCTACCCATTAGTCCTGAAACTAATGATCCTAAAAAAGGTAAAAAAATTATTGATAAATACATTATGTTTTTAGTGTTATATTTCCTCTTAATCGATAATAAGCAACTAATATACTTAATCCTATTACGGATTCTGCTCCTGCTATAGCTATTATATATATACTGAATGTTTGACCGATATTATCATCGAAACTAAAACTTGATATTAATATTAATAGTGTTACAGCTAGAAGCATTATTTCTATTGCTATAATCATTAAAATTATATTTTTTCTATTTAAGATGAATCCTAAGATCCCTACTAAAAATAAGATTATGGCAAGATTCATTTTGTTTGCTCTGTTTAACCTCAGGGTTACTAGTTATGATTTGTGAGTTGTTTTAAACCATTACCTTAACTAATTAAGTTTGGATAAGGTTACTCGGCCACCATCAGCTTAAATCGTTCCACCGTCATTTCATCTTCTCATCACTGCACGATCTTAGATCATGCAGAAGGATTTAAGATTTAAGATGAGACTAAGGATAAAGATTTAAGATTTAAGCTGATAGGTGGCGAAGCGCGAAATGCGAAGCGAAAGGATGACCTAAAGATCGTTCTAGTTTATCGCTACGTACTTCGTACTTCTACTTAGTACTTTGTATTTCTACTTCTAGACTAAGTTGTTAGAACTGGCAGGGGTTACTTATTAATACATCCTCCGCATAATCTACCTTCTGTTTACGGTTGGAAGAATATGTTAGATTTAATATAACTTGTGTAGCACTGAGCTCTTTAATTTTCCATTCATCTTTTTCTCTGCGCCGTCATTTAATCAAAGATGGGACGAACCATCACCATCTTTCATCTTAGGATGGTGGATTTAAGGATGATGGATTTAAGGATGGTGGATGGTGATGAGACCATTCATCATTAGTCGTCTAAGGACGGGGCTCACCTCTCATCCTTAGATGGTGAGGAGAGAAAGATGATAAACGGGAGGGAGGGACGCTTGATAGATTTAAGTGCATGATCTAAGATCCTTCTAATATCCTTCTAAGATCCAGCAGAGCTTGGATAAAAAAAAGGATTGCTGTTTTAATATTTAAATATTGTTTGTTACAATATAAAAAGTAATTAAGATTGTACAGGTAACATATTAAATGCATGGAATGGTACAGGACTTCTTAAAGCCCATTCTATAGAATTAGATGTTTGTGTTTCATTAAAGAATAAATCCATAGAAGTAAAGTAAGAAGGAATAGCCCAAGGATTATTATTAACTTCTTTACCATTAATAAATAAGTCATAAACAATAAATCCAAATAAAACAGTAGCTACTACTGAAATTAAAGAACCAAAACTAGAAACAGCGTTCCATACACTGAAAGCATCTGGATAATCAGGTATTCTTCTAGGCATTCCAGCTAAACCTAAGAAATGTTGAGGGAAGAATGTTAAATTAACTCCTACAAATAAAGTCCAAAAATGTATTTTACCTAAGAATTCATTATAAGTTCTACCTATGATTTTAGGTGTCCAATAATAAAATCCAGCAAATAAAGCAAAAACAGCTCCCATAGATAATACGTAATGGAAGTGAGCTACTACATAATAAGTATCATGCATTGCAATATCTAAACTAGCATTAGCTAACACTACTCCTGTAACTCCACCTATTGTGAATAAAGCTAAGAAACCTATAACAAAAAGTAAAGGAGTTGTAAATCTTAAACTTCCACCATAGCAAGTAGCTAACCATGAGAAAATTTTAATCCCTGTAGGAACTGCAATAACCATAGTTGCAGCTGTAAAATAAGCTCTAGTATCTACATCAAGTCCAACACTAAACATATGGTGACTCCATACAATAAACCCTAGAGCACCAATTGAAAACATAGCATAAACCATACCAATATAACCAAAAACAGGTTTTCCTGAAAATGTTGATATAACATGACTAACTATACCAAAACCAGGTATTATTAAAATATATACTTCGGGGTGACCAAAAAACCAGAAAAGATGTTGATATAAAACAGGATCTCCACCTCCGGCTGGATCATAGAAACTAGTATTAAAATTTCTATCTGTTAATAACATTGTAATTCCACCTGCTAAAACAGGTAATGATAATAATAATAAGATAGCTGTTACAAAGATAGCCCAACCAAATAAAGGTAATTTATGTAAAGACATACCTGGTGTTCTCATATTTAATACTGTTGTTATAAAATTAATAGCTCCTAATAATGAAGATACTCCTGATAAATGTAAACTAAAAATAGCTAAATCTACAGAACCTCCTGAATGAGATTGTATACTAGATAATGGTGGATATACTGTCCATCCTGTCCCAGCTCCATTTTCTACTAATGCACTTAATAATAATAAGATTAATGAGGGAGGTAATAACCAAAATGAAACATTATTTAATCTAGGAAAGGCCATATCAGGCGCTCCAATTAATACAGGTAACATATAATTACCAAATCCTCCTACTAATGCTGGCATTACCATGAAAAAAATCATAACTATAGCATGTGCTGTTATAACTACATTAAATAATTGATGATCTCCCTGTAAAAATTGAACACCTGGAGCAGCTAATTCTAATCTAATGATCATTGAAAAAGCAGTACCTATCATACCTGCAAATACTGCAAACATCAGATATAATGTTCCAATATCTTTGGCATTAGTAGAAAACAACCACCTAACCATCTTAAGATATTTTCTGAATTTTTGTTTGTTTGTTCTTTTTGGCACTTTTTTATATTTTTGTTTTATTTTTGGGTTTTTTATGTTTTTATGTTTTTATGTTGTTGTTTTTTGTTTGTTTATTTTTTATTTTCCGGAATAGAGGTGAATCGAACACCTAAGGGTCTCCCCGAACAATTAGCAATCGTCTTAACTTACCAATGAAAACTATTCCTGTTATCTATAATCTATATTTTTAAATCTTAAATCTTTATTCTTTAAATCTTTCCCTCATCTTCATTTTCATCTTAAATCTTTATCTTAATCTTAAATCACTGCACGATCTAAGATCATGCATCACCATCCTTAGATGAAGATGATGATGAAATGACGGCGCAATTTATAAGATCATGCAGGGATGGTATGGTAAATAAGATAAGAGGAGGGATTAAATTTTATATGTATTTTTTTAGTATATACATTATATTTTTTAATGTTATTTATATAGAATATAAGATTAGTTAAAGGATTTTTTTAATTTATTTTTATCCATTTATTAAAGAGAAATAAAAAGAGTCTTATTTTTAAGTAAACTAAATATTAAAAGGGTTTATATAATTATATATACAAAACATCAAAAATCAGTCCTTATCAGATTCGAACTGATACTAACTACGTGAAGGGTAGTGGTGCTACCATTATACTAAAGGACCTTCTTTTCCCTCGTATATTATTTACCGTCCTCCATCTTAATTATTATCATCTTAAATCTTAAATCCTTAATCTTAATCTTAAATCCTTAAATCCTTAAATCTTTATTCTTAAATATTCATCTTAATCTAAGGATGGGGATGGTGATGGTGGATGGTGATGATTGATGGTGGGTCGTCCCATCTTTGATTAAATGACGGGGGGATGGTTATTATTCGAAGAAGCGGTGTGCACGATCTAAAATCATTCTAAGATCATACGGAGACGACTACCATCTTCTATTTACCATTTGCCATATTTTTGATGGCTTATATTTAAAGAAGTTGAGGATATGTGATAGTAGTTTTAGACTAAGATGATTGAAGCATGTCCTCCTTTATTTTAGTTGTAAACCAACTGTCTTCTAATATTGTGCAATTAAATGGTTAACTTAAAATGCAGATATAAACAAAAAAGGTTAGGTGTTGAGAAAATTAAGGAGGAGGGGTTATACAATTTTTATAAAATTTTGATATACATATATATTATATAACTTATTTTATTAGGAACATTAGGGGTCGAACCATAAACCACCAGATCATGAGTCTGGTATGCTGCCTTTACACTATATTCCTTTAATAGGCTTAGATAAACCTTTGTTAATAACATTTTTTTTAACTTAGTTAATTTATTAACTTTTGTTTTATTTTGTTAATACAAATAATACTGCTTCTTTTATTATATTTCTTACCTAAAATATCTTATCCCCCATCTTAAATCTTAAATCCTTCTGCTCGATCTAATATCCTTCTAAGATCCAGCAGAGACCATTCATCATTAGTCTTGCATGATCTTAGATCGTGCAGCTATTAGGACGGGGGCGCTCATCTAAGGATGGGAGGCCCCCCATCCTTTCATCATTAGATGGTGCCGACCATAGTCGAGAGGGCATGATCTTAGATCATGCAGCGCCCTCATCTAAGGATGGGGGGCAGGGGTTGATACCTACATATTTAGTTAATACGTGTTCTAGCTTCATTAAACCTAGTTGTTTACTATCTACTAACCCATGTTTAAGGGGTTCATCAATGAATATTGAAGGCCCTGGGGGCACTGTGTCACTATAGAATAACTTGTAATCCTCATTATTCTTAAACTGGAAAATGTGTACCCTTGCACCGTCTCTCGACCCTGCTGGATCATGCGCACGATCTAAGATCATGCTCATCCTTAAATCACTGCACGATCTAAGATCAAGCATCACCATCTTTCTGCACGATCTTATAAATTGCCCTGCACGATCTAAGATCATGCGCAATTCATCATTAGTCGTCTAAGGACGGGGCTCACCTCTTCCTCGACTATGGTCGGCTAAGGAGGCCCCAACCATCTAATGATGAGGGCGCTACGCAGAGAGGAGGGGTTGATGCTTAATCACTCATCATCCTCCCGTCCCCTCTTCCCCGTCCCCTCTTCCATCTAAGGATGAGAGGATAGACGACTAAGGATTTAAGGACTAGACGACTCATCCTCTTCATATTCATATTCATATTCATATTCATCTTCATCTAAGGATGGGGATGGGGATCGTTCTGTAACTGGATATTTATTATAAAAATGTATCATAAATGGATGAGTTTGATCATCTAATAGGTCTGGTACCCTTTCTAAAAGACTATATTCATAGTCATCAGCTTCTAGCTCTTCACGTTTTGATTCTATACCTTCTAATCTTTGTAACTCTTCTATTTTTGAAATTAGAATATTGTATGATCTTTCTACACATTTACTTGAATTAGTTAGGTGATAGCTTAACAAAAATTCATCATCTTGGGAATCTAGTTTATTAAAATATGTTTCCATATCATTATCAAATCTTAGTTTTAATAGATAGGCATCATTTCTATCTTTAAGTGATGATTGATAAATATTCATTATTTGTAATTTTATATCTTCTATAACCAATTCTTCAAAATTGTGAGAGTTTATTATTGTATCTGGTACATCAGTAATTGTTTTGTTGTCATCATCAAATAAATAAGTGTTATCTAATATTTTACATTTAATGATTTGAGTTCTATCGTAAAGTTCATCAAATAATTTTTCTAATTTTTTACCTATTAAATCTATTTTTTTAAGTTTTGGTTCCTCTTTAAATTTTTCTATACCTAAGTTTCCTTCTTTATTCAATTTATCTTGTAAATAGGGTGATATGAAGTGTTCATCTTTTTTATTAATTTGAAAAGTTGTCCATAATATTTTTAAAAAAGATCTACAACTTATTTTATTAGGAACAAAAGCATTCTTGTCAAATTTTAAATGAGTATTTTTACTTCTTAATCTAAAATCAAGTTCTGCAATTCTAGATGGTTGTATTTTATATTCTATCATTTTAGGTTGGGTATTTTTATTTAATAAATATTTTATTAATATTTTTATATCTGAATGTTTATAATAAGGGGTTTGATTATTAGTTCTATTAAACATATTAGTTCCTTGTTCTTTTTTTGGAAAGATTATTTGATTAGCTTCATTACTTTGAACTGATGTATTTCTTAATACAATATTTGTAGATGATTGGTTGCTTACGTTTCTTTGTATCGCATTATTAGTTGTTGAGTTTCTTTGAATCAATCTATTTTCTTGTTTAATTTCGTTTTCACTAGGCTCTGCACAATAAACCGTTCCTTGACATTTGAAAAGTATTATTGAAAATAATATGAATAGACTAAAATTAATATAAACTTTTTCTAATGTATTTATTTTGTTAATTAAACCTTTAGAATATGTAACTTTATTTGAAATATCTTGTTCTAAATAAAATAGAGCTAATAATAAACCAAATATTGATGTAAATATAAAGATATAGTCACCTAGATTTTGATTATATGTATATAAATTTAATTGAGTTCTATTAATAATAAAAATAGCTAGAAATATACATATAATATTATAAATATAATAATTTAAAATTATATGAGCTTGTGGTTTATTTTTATCATTTGAATTTAAATATATTAAAAATCTTAAAAATACATTAAAGATTCTTACTATAAAGTTAGTTTTTAAAAATAAAATGTAAAAAATTGAAGAATAAATACATAAGTTGTATAAAAAAATATTTAAATTTATATGCCAATTATTATTAAAAATAATGGTAAAGATAAATAAGGTTGAAATAAATAATAAACTAATTAAAGATTTAACTTTAATAGTCATTGGTAAAGATAATATTGATAAATAAGTATTAATAGTTTTAATGTATAATTTACTTATCCATCTTATTGTGTTTTGATGTTTTTTTAATTGTGTCATGATTTTTTGTTGGTTTGTTTTTTTGTTTTTAATAAGGAGTTGCGGCTTTCATCTACCATCCACATCCTAAGATGAAAGATGATGATGTTAGAACGCTCGATTGTTTAAATTATAATTTTATAAATATTACTAAAAAATATTAAATATCTTTAAATAATTTTTGATTTTTTATATTTTATCCAATCTCTTTTAGATTTTTGTTTTTATTTTTGGTTTTTATTATATCTGTTTTAACTCATTTTAGCTAAATACCTGAAAACAAATTTACGAGTAAAATAGTTATGTGTTTTGTTTGTTGCTTTGTTGTTTATTTGAATGCTTATTTTGTTTGTTTTAACCTTTAAAGAATCAACTGTAAGAATCCTCTTTTGGAATCGAACCAAAATTTCCACTTTAGAAGAATGAAGTTCTACCCTTGAACTAAGAGAACAATCTCTCAAAAATTAGGTAGAAACTGTATAAAAAGTATAGAAATACTTACGAGTAATCAGATTTGAACTGATGATGTCTACTTGGAAGGTAGAAGCTATACCAACTTAACTATACTCGTTTTTATTATATTGTATTTTATTTTTGCTCATATCAATCCCAACTTTGTAACCTTCAAATATAACGATAACAAATTATGGTAAGATCGAGCCCTTCCAGATTCGAACTGGGACAACCCTAATTGACAATTAGGTACTCTACCAATTAAGCTAAGGGCACTGTATTATCCAATCTCTTTTAGAGAGAGCTAAACAAAGCCCCCTGATTCCTATTATAATTAGTTCAGATTACACATCTGTCTGCACGATCTTAGATCATGCGCACCATCTTTGATTAAATGACGGTGGTTATGATAGATTTAAGATGGAATGGTATGGTTCGTCCTGCTGGATCTTAGAAGGATCTTAGATCGAGCACTCCCCATCCCCATCTAAGGATGAAGATGAAATGACGGTGGTATGGTTGTGCGGAGTTTGGCAGCTTCGCTATGAAATAAGGCAGGGGTTAAGGGGTTAAAATGGTTTAATTTCCAGTGGTTTAAAGGGGTTAACCTACCGGCTTAAAGCCATATAACGGGCCACGCCTCACTTAACTCGAGCCCAACTTCTAAAGCATTACCATTACCATTTAGATAATAGCTGATAGAAGAAGGGAAGACTGCTTGTGTATCTTCGCACTAAGCTTAATCACATGCAGCATCTGAAATCTTACCCTAAGCGAAGGTCGTCCTATCTTAAATCTTTCCCTCATCTTAAAACCTCATCCTTTCTGCTGGATCTTAGATCATGCACCATCATCTTAATCTTAAATCACCATCTTTATTCTTAAATCTTAAATATTAATCTTAATCTAAGGATGGGGATGGGGATGGTGGATGGTGATGCTTGATCTTAGATCGTGCATCATCACCATCTAAGGATGATAGGATGGGATGAGTGATGGGGGACTAAAGATTTGTATATTAGATGGTGTGGGGCGCTACGCAAACTAAGATATTCACGTTTATCTCATCCGCATCTAATCCTTCATCGTCAACCTCATCCAAAGATGGTAGAGCTAATACCACTCTGATTGAGGAAGATGGTAATATGAGAGATTAAAAGCTAAGCAAAGATAGAGATCTGCTAAATTATCTAGCTGGTAATAAAACTAATATTTGGTTATATTGATTTATAAGTTTATTTTTTATTGATTGTGTTTTATTTTTGCAGTTTAAATGTTTTATTTTAAATTTGTTTATTTTTCTCTTTCTTTACCTTTTCCTTTGTAATCTGTATTTTCCTTATTGTCTCCTAAATACTTAACATCTGTACTTCTACCTCTACTTCCTTCCGCATTGTTACGTTGTTCACTATTAACTTGTTCATTATTTTCATTGTTAACTTGTTCATTATTTTCATTGTTAACTGAATCATTATTAACTTGTTCACTATTAACTTGTTCATTGTTAACTTGTTCATTATTAACTGAATTATTAACTTGTTCATTGTTAACTGGATCATTATTAACTTGTTCATTATTAACTTGTTCATTATTAACTTGTTCACTATTAACTGAATTATTATTAACTTGTTCAACAATTGGACTACTTGCTGTTTGTACAGGTATAATAGCTAAAATCTCCTCCTCCTCTTTTTTTATATCTGTTCCTGTTCTTAAGTATGGATCAAATAATCCAATAGATCCAAAATTACCCGGTTCAGGAGTTACAGGGTTCATAGGATTATTGCTTGGTCCAGCTGTCGCATTAAGATCGCTTTGTTCAGGTGTTACAGATACATTGCTTGGTCCAGCTGTCGCATTAACATTTTTTGATCCAGGACTCATACTTAGCCAGCCCTCAGTTTCAAATTTAATTACATCCTCTTTATATCTTTGTTTTGCTTCTTTAATATCTAATCTATCAGCATGGAATATTTTTTCCTTATTTTCCATCATTTGGTCACTATCTAGTCTAGATATAGCATCTACTAGTTGTTCCTGTGTAATAGGTCCAATTTCATCAATTTCAGGAGTTTCAGGAGTTTCAGGAGTTTCAGGAGTTTCAGGAGTTTCAGGAGTTTCAGGAGTTTCAGGAGTTGATCGTGGATTCAATTCAGAAGCTCTAGGTGTTCTAGAACCGCTATCATCTGAACCATCTGAATCATTATCCTCATAATAATCATGATACTCTTCAGCCTCTTCAGCCTCTTCATTAGAAGGATTTGATTCATTTGGTTCCTCTACCTGAGCCTCTTCGTTTTCTTCAATATTATCCTCCATGTTGTTTGCCTCATTATCTTCGTTATCTTCTGAGCTGTTAGATTCCTCTGAAATGTTAGCTGGTTCAATTAAGTCCTCATCGTTCAAAGATTGAGTAGATGAAGAAGCATCTGTTGAGGCTGAACTATCACCATTTGTATTATCTGTACTATCACTATTTAAGTTCAAATCAAGGTTCGGAACATCATTATTATCATTATTATCATTATTATTATTATTAACTGATTCCATATTTAAGGAATTCGGTTTAGCTGGTTCAATTAAGTCCTCACCCATAGTCATCATTGTCTTAGATGGTAATAGTGCACACAATTCTGAATATAATTTAGAGATTGAAGGGATATTTAGCAAATCCTTTAAGGCTGATAAAGTAGTATTTTTCGAAATTAAAACATCTTTATCTTTGATGAAAGAATAAATAATAGCTTTGATATTTAAAGAATCAGTTCCGAATTTAAATGTAGAAGGAGCTTCCGCTGTTAAAGTTTTAAGTAATAGTGATTTAATATCACTCATCAAAGGAGAGATTTGCATTACAAAATTAAATACAACCCACACAAGTAACCATAACATAGAAGCTATTGAACTAATTTTATAATAATCATTATTTTTATTTATAATTAAATATTTAATATCAGAATTTGAAACAGCAATAAGATAAATCATAGCTAAACAAAGATTAATAATCCAACTAAATATCATTAGAATTAACCAATCTATACTACTAATTGAATAAGGATTTAATAAAATAAATAAAATATTTTCAATCTTATTAAGAACAAAAACTAAAAATAATAAAGTAATAAAATTATATAAATAATAATAAAAAATAGTACTTTTTTTAGGAACATAAATAGAGTTAAGTTTAATAGCATCTTTATTTTTAAATAAGAAAAAAGGTGTAGAGAAAAACATAATATATGTTTTAATTAAAAAATTAAATTTTAACCAAAAAGCATATAAAATTAAAGAAATTATAAAAATATATAAAGGTATAAAATTAAAATAAACATAAAAACCTGTAGTAAATAAAACTGCAAAACCTATAAAAATTAAACTAAAATATCTAATAATCTTATTAGGTTTATAACCCGAAGGTATTGAATGAATATCTATAAAGATATTTATCATATTTTTTAATAATATTTTCATATAAGTTGAAAATAAAACAAAGGTAATATGACTTATAAATTTAAAGAAATTCATAATAAGAAAAATAATAGTTCTCATAATTTTATTTATCTAAAAATATGACTTAATCTTACTGTAAAATTAAATGCTCCTTTTCTAGATTTGTCTGTAAAGGTTGAAATCTGGTTTACTTTAGTGTTTAATCTGTTAAAATTACCTCTTTGTGCACGTTTAACTGTTAATCTTGGTATTATTTTTTCATTTATTGGTCTACCTGCTAATTTTATATTTAAACCTGATACACCTGAAGGATAAGAAGAAGTTAAAGTACCAATAATTTTAGTATCAGTATTTCCTAACAAAGAAGCTATTTTAGCTTTATTTGTTTTGTAGATATTCATACTTTTAAACACTCTAGAAGTAAGTCTGATAAATTTATTGTTATAACTTTTGTTGTTTAAAAAGTTTACTAATACCTCACTGTCTTGGTATGGTTGATATAGTCTTACTAAGTCTAATTCTACTTCTGTTTTAAACAATTTAGTTAAGTAATCATTAAGATATAAAAATTTATTGTTGTAAACATCTGTTATTAATTTAGCTTTGCCTTGCCCATTTAAGGTGTTAGACTGAGCATCTAACGTTGTTGCTTTAACTAAATAAAACAAATGAATAATTATTTTAGTTTTTATTTTATTATTTGATTTGATATCGAATTCATTAGATATTGTTTCATGGCTATTTAATATTTCAAATCTAGGTTTACTTATTAAACAACCTTTAGTTAAAAAAGCTATTCTTAACATTTGAGCTGCTTTTTCCATTTTAAACAACAAGTTATTTGTATTATTAAATAAATAGAAATTATAACTGCTGTTACTTAATTTAAAGCTAAATCTTGTTAACATATTTAAATAATGTCTTATTCTGTATGTTATATTGTTACCCGATACTTCTTTAAATTTAGGTAATGTTTTTACTATTGAATTAAAGTGATTTTTTAAAATGTTTAAAGACATATGCATATCACCTATAGGTACATATCTTAACGGTTTATTTGTGTTTAAAACTTCTTTATTATTTGGCAAGCTTTTGGGGTCTAATAATAGATTGTTTAAAGATTTGTTACCTTTTTCATTTAAAATAAAATTACTATACATTTCTATAGATTTTAAAGATACAGGCACCACGTTGTCTTTAAATATTAGAGAGCTATGTATTGTGTTATCTAAATTTTTAGATAAGCCTCTATAACCCACCAATGGGGCTAGCGTTGTATTTGCTGAATTGTTATTTGTCATTTATGGTTGTATTGTGGCTACGCTAATCTAACTCATTGTGAAAACAATAAGGCTAACCTACTATTATTGTTGCATAATAATAGGTTGTATCGCTAGTATCGGAGAAGAGACACCTCTAGAAATTAGTTTACACTAATAAATAAAGGTATCGATAGAAGACCAAATTAATTGATGATTTCTATCTTACTAGTTTCTTTTAAAACAAATAATTTAAAATTTATTTTACTAAAAAATCTTGAATTTATTTTATTAATTAATCATGAATTTTTGTCACTAATTAATCATAAATTTTGTTAGATTGTTATTTTTGAACACTTTTTTTACTATTTATTTTTGTCTCCCTCCCTGCGTAGCGCCCCCTCAAAGAGGTGGGCCCCTTGTCATCATAGATGGATCGTACCATCACCATCCCCATCCCCATCCCCATCCTTAGATTAAGATTAAGATGAAGATGAAGATTTAAGAATAAAGATGAAAGATTAAGATGATGGTGCATGATCTAAGATCCAGCAGAAAGGACGGTTATGCTTTGTTTTTGTTTAATTGTTATTTACAAGAGCGAGGTGACTCGAACACCTACCGATGATTTTGGAGATCGCCATACTAGCCAATTAATACTACGCTCTTAATTATTAGTAATATAACACTTTGATTTACTAGTACTTCTATTATTAATCCTCCCTGCTTCGAACCATCATTAAATCCTTAAATCCACCATCCTAAGATGAAAGATGGGGATGACAACCGACCATTCATCATTAGTCGTCTAAGGACGGGGGTCGAGGGCGACGATGGAAGAATAACAATAAGCAGAGAATATTTAATACTTTTGTTTATTTTGTTTTGGGTTTTATTTATTTATTTATTTGGACATCCTATTGGAATCGAACCAATAAACCGTTGCTTCGAAGGCAATTGCTGTACCATTCAGCTAAAGATGTTAAAATAAATAGCACACTTAAGGTGTTATGTTAACGCGTTACTTATTTAATCCTCTAATATGAGAAAATTAGCTATCTCCCCCTGCCCCCCATCCTTAGATGAGGGCGCTGCATGATCTAAGATCATGCCCTCTCGACTATGGTCGGCACCATCTAATGATGAAAGGTCTGCATGATCTAAGATCATTCTAAGATCATTCTAAGATCCAGCAGTGATGATATAATTAAGTGCACGATCTAAGATCATTATAAGATCATGCAGACTATCTAAAAATTATAGTAGGCGAAGCGATAGTACTTCTACTTCGTAGACGATGAATATGGTATACTTCGTAATTCTAAATATGAGATATTATGGGCGTAGCAAGCTGTTAAACTTACCTATAAAAAGAGGTTTATTTAAATAACTTATATTATCCTATATTATTATATTAAATTATATAAAATTATATTATATTGTTTTTAATAATTTTAAAAAATATTATGTGTGTATATAAAAAATATTAAATCATTAATAAATGGTTTTGATATCCTAATTATTAATACGAGTAAAGAGACTTGAACTCTTACAATTAAATTAATCATGAATACCTAAAATTCACCCGGCTACGATTTCGGCATACTCGTTATATGATATAACTTAAAAAGTATAATTTCTAAATAAAAAACCTTATAATAAAAAGGTAAATGCAAGATCCTTAATGGTAAAAAATTTATCTTACCAATCCTTTTTCTCCCCTATCGATCATAACGCGAAGCACTGCACGCCACTTCACATAAGCACTATCCCATTTCGCATGTTTGCTGGATCTTAGAAGGATCTTAGAAGGATCTTAGATCATGCATCCCCATCCTTAGATTAAGATGAATATGAAGATTTAAGATGAAATGACGGTGGATACTAATAGAGAATAATACTACTAATTAAGGAGTAGAGTAATCGAAACTCTGTACATAAAGTGTAAATTTACTGCTAAACCACTCAGCTAACCCCTTTAAATATTAAAATCTGTATTTTCTATGCCCCTCCCGTCCCCTCTTCCATCTAAGGATGAGAGGATAGACGACTCAGGATGGGGGCCTTGTGTAAATGCGTACTAATTGCATTATCAAATATAGAGGTGAATCAATTTGTCTAAGTTGACATATTATAAATAAAAATAAAAATATAAATAAAAATATAAAAATATAAAAATATATAAAGCATCAACCATCACCGACCTTTCTGCTGGATCTTAGATCATGCACCGTCATTTAATCAAAGATGGGACGACCCCCCTGCGTAGCGCCCCCTCAAAGAGGTGGGCCTCCACCATCCTGAAATCCTTAGTCTTGCATGATCTTAGATCGTGCAGCTATTAGGACGGGTGATTGCTCGATCTAAGATCATTATAAGATCATGCAGTGATTTAAGATGAAAGATGATAAAGATGATAAATATGATAGATGAAATGGAGGACAACTAAAAATAGTAGATGGGTACAAGGAAGGGGGTTTTTTTATTTACCAATTTTCCAGCTGCACCTTCCGGTACAACTACCCTGCTATGACTTTTGAGATGTTACTCAAACAGCTTAAATACTTCAAATTAAAAATTAAACTTGAAACTATTTTATATAAAAATATAAAGCTTTTTCTATTCTATTACTCTACCTGTACTTTGTATTATCAAAGTGATCTAATCTAATTTGATTCTTATTTAAACCTCAATCAATTAAGATGTAAGATTAAAAATAAAGATAAAGTAATATAAAATACTAAAATTTAGACTCTGAACATATTTTCCACCATATTAAGCTTCTTCCCAGCGACAGACGGTTAGTTCATATCGGATTAAAGCTTCACCGTTGCGCCTAATGATCAACGATTACTCGAAATTCCTCCTTCATGTCACCGAGTTTCAGGCAACAATCCGTAACGTTAATTTAATATTATGATTTTTTTTAATGATTAGCTCAATTCTTTTTTACTCTTTACAAAATATTAAGTGTATATTAAAAATAACAACAATAACTCCTCCTATCTGACAGAGGATATTTAAATTGAGTTATTAGATACGTTTAAATTATAACTAATCTGCCTATTTTAATCATCCTCCTAAAAAGATGTTAAATTACAGTCCGAAGAACACTATTTCTTATTAGAAGATAGAATCGCTCCGCACTTAACAGAAAGTTAAATAACAAATTTATGATAGTAAGCTTGCTTAATGCCGCGTATCCAGATGAAATTTATTAAATTAAAAAAAGCTTAATATTTTAAATAAAATTAATACCTCCAAGATTTATATTAAAATTAAAAATTAAAAATTAATAAAAATAATGGAGGATCAGTAACTACATTTTGCATCACTTTGTGAAAATCTTTATAGCACGTCTATAGCCCAGTCCATGAGGGCCATAAAGGCTTGTCTTAGCCCCAACTGACACCTTCTCAGCGTCATATTATTAAGTAGAAATTAATAACAGGGATTGCGTCCGTTAACGGATTTAACCTAACTTTTCACAATACGGACTGAAGACAGCCATGCAACACCTGTATTAAGTATCTGTTATAATATATTATAAAATAATTATTTTATTTATTAGTAACAAGATATATTTTATAGCCTAAGGCCGAATATTTAGTATGATTTTTACTATATATAAAATATTTAATATACAAGGACTGGTAAGGTTTTACGCGGATTATCGTATTAAATAACATGCTTCACTTCGTTTGCTCCGAAACCGACTAATTTTTTTGTTTTCAACTTTGCAGTCGTACTAACAAGGCGGAATGGTTTTCGTGTTAACATTGCCTCAAGATTATTGCTATCTAGTGACTACCATTCATCGTTTACAGTGAGGGATACAAGGGTCTCTAATCCTTTTTTCTTTCCCCACCTTCGTTTCTCAGCGTCAATCTTTAGCGGATAAAAGCCTTCGCCATTAACACTCTGCTTATTATTTACGGTTCACACACCTACCACAAGTATTGTTTTAACCTATATTAGATTCTAGGTTTAATTGATATTTTTGTTTTAGAATTTTAATGTAAAATTAAAGGTTTTAATAAAATTAATCTTTAACATTGAAAAGAAACCTTTACCTAGTCTTATAGTTCTAGGAAACTAATTAAACATTAAAACAGTAAACTAAAAAAAAATATACTTAAACCAGCCTACAAACCCTTTACGCCTGATCAGGAGGATTAACGTTTGCGTCTCTCGCGTTACCGAGTCTTCTGGCACGAGTACTTGGACGACACTAATAGTAAGGTAATATCATTATTTTCCCTTACGTTATCCCTGGGGACACCCCGAGGATTTCAGTTAGCTAGTTCACTCTTGCGAGCATTGACTAAAATTCTTGACTGCTGGTAACCTATCGTTACTTGGGATATTTCATTCCCAATGTGGTCATTAGTTCTATCAAACTTGACTATCGATCGTCGGCTTGTGAGGCTTCTACCCTTCCAACTACCTAATCGAATGTAAATTGAATCCTTGTTGCGGAAAATTTCCTTTGTTTTGTTAAGTTTACCTTTTTTTGGTCCTTTATATTATATTATTCTTAAGAGTTCTTTATATCTTTCAGAATATCAAACATTTAATAAAAAAGAAAGAACTAATTCTCAATGATTATTATATTAATATTTATAATAAGTAATCAGTTTATTTGTTATAATTGTTTGAAAAGGAACTATCTTCTATTTAGAAGTCTACAAGGGTATCTCATTTACAATACTCACCCCTACACCTTATACATTTAAATATCTATTAACCATGTACAACGATTTGCATGTCTTAAAACTACTGAAAAACGTTCAATCGGAACCAAAATTAAATTCCTACGATATTTAGAACATATATTTTTTTATATATTCATATTTTATATGCATTTGCAATAACTATTATCTCTTTTATGATAATGTAAAATTGATGATAATTAACAAAAAAGACAACACAACCATCTAATGATGATGGCTTCGCCCTCGACTATGGTCGGCTAAGGATGAGAGGGAGCAAGTTTATTGGTAAACAGATTGATCACTTAATCAGTACAGGTTCGAATCCTGTTGCTCCCGGCTTGTAGCAAAGATCGTGTTATCTACCTAGTAGATTAAACCCCCCAACTAGTCCTAGTGATGACTCAAAAAGAACGTTAGACACAATCATATCTTTTTTTACAATTTAACCCATGAAATTCTTATACAAATTCATTAACATGGTTTACCAAAAATTATTAAATTATTATCCTAATCTATTGCTATTCCTTAGAGAGTATTATGACGTAATTATAGCTATCTTTGTGATTATCGCTTGTTTATACCTAAACGTCTCACTGATTGGTTCAATCCTTGAAGGTTGTTACTGGTCGATGGCCATGCTTAAACCTAAAAAGTTGTTAAAGTCTCGATCCTCTAAATATAGAGCAGCTCCAAAGTCACTTGTTTCTAAGGTGAGCTCATTCTTTAAGTCTAATTCCAAACCAGTAGTTGCTGAACCAGGTAGTATCAAGTCTTCATTCAGAGCAATCTCTAGAACAACCTCTACCTTAAGAACCAACGTACGTAATTTGTTATACAACTTATTAAGTCTAACCGGCCTAACTAGATATTATACTCCAGCGACTGCCCCTCTATTTGCATTGTTAGGTAGAACCTTAAAGTACCTAAAGTGGTGCTTCTGGTCATTTAACTTAGCAATGATGGTTTGGGTTTTATATTATAATACCCCATTCCTAACTGCTAAGGTTATCCTAATGTGGTTCTGGGGATTCATTAAAGGTATAAAAACCCTATATCTTGATTACATTTACAACTTCATTAACTACATAACTGAAGGTTTTAAGATGGGGTTTGATAAGGTACCTGCTCACAAAGGAGCTAAAGAATTAACAGACAAGTTCAACCACATCAACAAGATAGCAGCTGATGCTAGGTATGTTGATGAGTTCCACAGCGTACTGTCTGACATTAAAAAGTTAGAACCTCAGTGGAAAACCGGTAAAGGCCAACCCAGATGGTATGATATGTTCAAAGATGATTATAAACCTGGAAGTAGCTCTTGGCTAAGAAGTGCACCAAGCCATGTATCCAATAGCATAGACTATTGGGAAATGGCTAAGAGCGCCTTAGGTCTTACTCTTCTAACTATATTAGGTGCGGGTATTATAATCCTTACCTTCAAGTATTGGTTACCTATCAAAGGGTTCTTATTCCTGTTAGGTTCTGGACTTAAGACTGGTACAATCTATTGTGCATCTGGTATTAAGGCTGGAACAATCTATTGTGCCTCAGGTATCAAGGCTGGTGTATTAGCAATGATAAGTTATTTTTCTGGTGGTGGTAATGGTGAAGGTGGAGGTGGAGGAGCATCTGGTCTAACTGATAGTGCTTTCATGGCTAGATTGAGAAAGGAAACCGGACTTAATCTAGATGACATTAAAGATCTTAAGAGATTGGCTATCCTGAATGACGACTCAATGAAGACTCCTCTATCATCCCCAACTAGCTCGATCGATATAGGATGGAAGGATCAGCAAGACAACCCAGGGACTAGTGCATCAGGTAAGGGTAAAGGTAGAGACGATGGGTTACCCAACCCTTGGGGAACTAAGACACCAGATGTTGAGTTAACTAGACCTACCCCTCCAAAAGACAATTCCCTAGGGCTAGGCTTTGATGGTGAAAAAAGCCCTATACTTAATCAAGCCAAACATTATAAGGATGGCGCCGGAGGTGCCGGGATGAGCAACTGGGAAGCTGGCTCTCAGCAAGGGTCTGGGGGCACACCTAGCCCATCGGCTGGAGGATCTCAACGTTCACTTAGCCCTAGCCCATCGGTTGGTGGCTCTCAACGTTCTCTGCCGAATAGTCCGTCACAAGGAGGATCTCAACATTCTCTGCCGAATAGTCCTATTCCAGAAAGCCCTCAGCCAGTTAGTCCTACTCCTATTCCACAGCCCGATAACCCTACTCCTGCCCCACAAGGTCCAAGTGGGCCTGATAATACTGTACCCCGTCCTCAGACGACTAATGCTGGAGCACGTAAGGCTCCAACTGGTTTCAAAAGACTGACACTGCCAGGTAGATGGAACATTCCAGAATGGACTCCACATAATACATCTAATGTAGGATCAAGTAGTAGACCAGTGTGGGCTCCGTTAGGAGTATCTGATCCAGCTAATGCAGCAGGCCCCGGGGGCACAAGTAATCAAGGTATAGCACCATTGTCTGAGGAGACTTTACGAAGATTGGGAACATTAAATAATATTAAGTAAACCTATAAGGATAATAAGTAAACCCCTGCCCCCCCCATCCTTAGATGAGGCAGCACGATAGCCTGCTGCTAACAGTGTTAACTAACAAGACTAACTCTGCCCTCCGGGGCCTTCATTAAGATACAAAGTATTTACAATCATTGCCCCCCCCATCCTTAGATGAGGCGTAGAATAATCCGACTAACCCCCTGCTTATAAGCATAATATTATAAGCTCACTTTTAAGTGAGCCCTGTACTTAGACGACTATCATCTTATCATCCTTAAATCTTATTTTTTTCTGCGTAGCACTTTCATCCTTAGTCATATTAGGACGGGGTTGCTGGATCTTAGAAATTGCGCAATTTAACCATCCCCATCCCCATCCCCATCCTTAGATTAAGATTAAGATGAAGATTTAAGATCATGCTCCCGTCCCATCACCATCACCATCCCCATCCCCATCCTTAGATTAAGATTAAGATGAAGATGAAGATTTAAGGATGATAAGAGGGTTATGAGGGTAGGGGTGTGTGTGAATATCTTAACATAAAGTCTTGTGATTAATTAGTAATGCTAAACTAAATGCTTCTCAGCACTTTCATTTGCATCCTATCTAAGAAATGTTCTATTTCTTATCTTATTGAATATTTAAAATATAACTTAAATAAAATACTTAAAAATAAATAAAATAAATAAATTAAATTAAAAAATATTCGTTAGTATCTAGGGGGTAGATTCTTGCTTTAGATACTTTCAGCACTTATCTACCATGTTTGTGGCTACCCAACGGTGCCAAAATATATATATAATATAATTTTTATCACACCACAAGGCCCAGGGGGCACAGTAATATGATAAAATATTCAATATTATAGTTTAAGGTAATAAAATAAAACAATGTTAGTCTTATTAATTAAATAAATATAAAAATAATTATTATAATCATTACCACACCAAATATAATATAATAATTTATTAAAAAATAAATAAATCACAAATTTATCTACGGGTTACGCAAATGAATAAGGACTAAACTAAAAATTAAAGAAGGTTTCTTAGTTTATATATAATATTCAGTTTCAACAATTGGTACACTATAGAAACACAGCCTATTGATCCTTTCGTACTAGAAGGTCTTCCCCTTTTTACTAATTGTCCCCCCAGAAGATAGGGACCATACTGACTCACGTCGTATTAAACCCAATTCACGTACCCTTTTAATGGGCGAACAGCCCAACCCTTCCAAGAATCTACCCCCGGAGGATAGGATGAATCGACATCGAGGTGCCAAACAGCCGGGACAATGTGTACTCTCACCGGCTATCAGCCTGTTATCCCTAGCGTAACTTTTATCAAATGATCCCCGTCTATTCCATATTATAGCGAGGGGTCACTATGCCCTACTTACGTATCTGGTCGACTTTTAGGTCTTTCAGTTAGGTATGCTTTCCGCCATTACACTATGCACAACCTTTACACTGGTTGATTGATCTCCATTCGATTTCTAGCTATACCTTAAAAAAAAAAGAATTTTTATGTAAAAAATCATAATTGATGTATTAACTTATTAAGTTATGTTATTTATATAATAGATTATATAATATAAAACAGAATTATAATTTATAAATTAAAAAATAATAAATAAAAAATAAAATGAATTTATACCATCTAATAATCTTTTTAGTATGCAACATTATTAAAAAATAATAATATTGTAATAATTGTTAAATTTAAATCTATGGATGTACTTTGCTACTTTATTAAAGACGACCGCCCCAGTCAAACTGCCAATTAGTCAATTATCCCTAATTTTGTAATATTAAATATTAGTAAAATACAAAGGTAAACCCTGACCCAATTCCAATCCGGAGGTTTCCAAACAATCATTCCTTCAATCTTCAAATATCCACTCCTCAACAATCGTTAATATTATCTTTAATAATTAAATTACAGATTAATATTAGAAAGCTATTGAGTTTAAGATAAGTGTTAATTATGAAGTTCAAATTATCGTCTATCGACTTACCTAATTACTATTGTTAGGAATTGTTCTAGATCAGCGTGTTAACTAACTACAGTAAAGCTGCATAGGGTCTTCCCGTCCCACTGGGGGTAACCCGCATCTGCACGGGTAATTCAATTTCACTGAGCAAGTTGTAGAGACAGTGAGACCTTCGTTACATTATTGATACCGGACCACATTTAATGGCCAATTTATTTTGCTACCTTAGGATCCTCATAGTTAAGACCGCTATTAACCAGACTTTCAATCAGTAACAGTTACCCATTACCTTTCTTATATTAATGGCATCGAGCAAATTTCAGAACGTATACTATGACTTATATCATTGCACATTCTTGTGTTTTTAGTAAACAGTCGAGGCCTCCGATTCTGTGCCACCAAATTATATTAATAACCATGGCTGATTATTTATTATTGTTTTAATTGTTTCTCTATCTAAGTTATGATACTTATTTAAAAATAAAAATAAATATTACTTTATAATTATCCAAAAATAAAATAAAAAACAAAGTATAAATAATACAATTAAGGTGAATAATAAGTCGATATTAAAGAATAGTTTTAACTACTCTAAATCGAAATTAATTTTTCTGGTTCCTCTTGTCGTCAAACTTATGAGGACATCTTGCCGAGTTCCTTTACAACTCTTAGCTCTACGCCTTAGTATTCTCTACTTACGAACCTGAGTCGGTTTAGGGTACGGTAGTTCTGGTTTATTAAGTTTACTATATATCTTTTCACCTAAAGATAGTTTTAACATTTAAACTTAAATTCGAATATTTACAATCCATTTATTAAAAAATGTAACCTTCTTAAATAAAAAAATATTATTAATAATTCTTCAGAAGTGATAAATTTTCTTGGTCCAATCTTCCATTAGGACATTACTATCACTACCTCATCAGTCAGAACTTTGGTTCTGTACCTTAGAGACCCGCATTTAACATAAGTCGGTTTAACCTAACTTATAACCCTTTCGTATTCGGCGAGAAGTATTAAAACTTCTTTTTACGTTACTCATGTCAGCATTCTCTCTTCAGTTCGTCAATCACAATGAAACACTGTGTATCTGCCGTTCCTGAATGTTCTTCTACCTAGATTAATAATTTTTTATTTTTTGTTTTTGTTATTAACCAACACGATATCGGTTGATTATTTAGACCCGTTAAATTTTCGGTGCCACATTCTTATTCTAAAAAAGAATAAAGCTGATGCGTTGTTACAACGTTCATTATAAGTAGCGACTACCAGGCTCACTTTACAGCTGCTTACAATATACGACCTCCTTAATTTCACTTAATAATCATTTGGGACCTTAATACGTGTTCTCGACTGTTTTCGTCTTGACTACTCAACTTATCATGAGCAGTCTGAATATCTAATATTAATTTATGTACTTCCGAGTTTTAATTCCATTGGTAAGATTTACAAGATCCCCGCAACCTAAACGCCCAATAACTTTTTAACTTTTTAATTAAAAAAAGAAAATTATTATCACTTGTTCGAAATTTCCGTGCTGTACCTCCATAAATTTTAATTAGATGTCATACTTACATATGTTTCGAAGAATACCAGCTAGCACTAGATTAGATTGGCATTTCACCGCTTTCCAGAGCTCATCGGAGAATTCTGCAACATTCACCCGTTCGATCCTTAAAATCTGGCCCTGGAAAGATCATCTAGCTTCGGGTCTAATAGAAATAACTCACCCAACACTATTATTTAGCAAATAACAACTTACATTAATATTATTTATATGTTACATAAGGTGCTACTCTATTTTAATTATTAATATAAATATTAATTTTTGTATTAAAACATTAATTATAATATAAGATATATTTTTACTCACTTATGAAAATAATTTTACTATTTGGTAGTTTATTTTTTATACCTATTATTAGATAAATTTTTAATAAATCAATATATATTAAATATATAAAGAAATTATTATTGTAATTATATAAAGTATATTATTCTTCTAAATTAGTTCAGTCGCTTTCGCTAAGGCTTTTAACCTTGCTATTCCTATTAACTTGCTGACCCATTATGCAAAAGGTACGCCGTCATTGTTTTATTAATTCCGGCTGCTTATAGAGTTACTAATTCAATATCTATTTCACTGATGTATTATCTTTCTTTTTCACATTTTCCTTTACAGTACTGTTCGCTATCGCTAAATTTATAATACTTAGCCTTAGAGGATGGTTCCCCTATATTCCAACAAGTTATCTCTCATCGTATTATTAATAATTGAAAATTCAATCTTTAGTAATTAATTTTGAATATATTTTAATTAATATTAAATTGAATTGTTTATTTACATTTATTTTATAGATAAGAATGTCAAAATTTGTGTTTAGTGACTATTAAAGAAAGTTACAGGACTATGGTTGGTACCTTCTTTGGATTTCACTTTGTTTAAAGTCACAGGCTAATCCGATTTCACTCACCATTACTTTCGGAGTCTCGGTTGATTTCCTTTCCTTTCCTTACTAAAATGATTTACTTCAGGAAGTATTAAATAAAAGGTTTCCCTTAGGACTGCCACTTAATGTATGTAGCATTAGGTCATTGCCTCCTTTTTTATAAATTTGCTAATTATCCTTAATAACCCCTTTGAAATACTTTATTATTTGTTTTAAATAATTTTTGATGTTAGTTTCTATATTACACATCGATACTTTTATATATTTTGATGTATTTATAATTTATTAGTTTTTGATTAGTTTTGATAACTTTTTGGTATGTTTTGATATAATTAGTTTTATTTTAGAGTTAAAAAGACAAAATGATACAGTCCCCCAGGGCCTAGTTAGATGAG